ATGCAAACAGTTTGTAGGAAAAAGTTGCAGCAATTTGAATGACCAAATGGATGAATATATATATACACGTTCTGCATATATGTATAAAATATTTTTAATAAAATTATATTGATTCGAGCATAGAATCAAATTTGGTAAAAATTTTCTCATGAGAAAATTCCAACGAAAAGTATAACTACGTTGATAAGCTAATATTAACTCGTCAAATTTAAGAGAAATTAAATACATTGAATACAATATAGAAATTTTTATATTTATGGTAGCAATTTATTTTTATAATTAAAAACTTGAACGAGAAGCCGTATGAAGTGAAAATTTCATGTACGGTTTTGTAGAGTGACAATTAAAGACAACTTGTTTTGTCAACTTTAACACCACGACACCGAAAAAACCGAATTCCGCCCTACGAAAAGTAGCTCGAGTTAAATTAACATCTGGGTTCGAAATTACTGCATACATTCCAGGTATGGGACATAACTTACAGGAACATTCTGTTGTTTTAATAAGAGGAGGAAGGGTTAAAGATTTACCTGGTGTAAGATATCATATTATTAGGGGGACACTAGATGCTGTAGGAGTAAGAGATCGTAACCAAGGGCGTTCTAGTGCGTTGCATACTACTTCCTAAAACTTGTATCATTTTTAGATACCTGGTCGTCAGTTGCTAGAAACATGTGAACGAATAGCTAACCCAATAATAACATTTTACAAGGGGACTAAAGCATGCTATGAAAGAAAAAAAATCTTCCACTACATAATAAAACCTAGGATCTTAATTTATACTTAATTGTAGTAATTTTCCCTATCTTTAACTGGAATAATTAAAACTTTTCCTTTTTTTAGGACAAATGAAAATGAAATAGCAATTAATTCCGAAAAAATAAATGAATTTTTTATACCATCTACATAACAGATCTAAGGGTATTTTTACAAAGTTTAGGATTTTGAAATGCGAGATTTCCAAAAGAATAAGCAATGGAAACGGATACTCAATCAAAAGTGAGTAAGCATCACGAAAAAGTGAAGGTGTTGAAAGCCGTATTCGTTGAAAATCGGATGTACGGTTTGGGGGAAGATGAGAAAAATCCATCCCACAATATGGAGTGAAAAAGTCAAAATAAATTTGTTAAAAAAAAATCGACCCAATAATTAGTTTTATGTCACGTAAAAGTATTGCAGAAAAAAAAATAGCCAAACCTGATCCAATATATCGCAATAGATTAGTTAATATGCTAGTTAATCGGATTTTGAGGAATGGGAAGAAATCATTAGCTTATCGAATCCTTTATGGAGCAATAGAAAATATCAGACGAAAAACAAAGAAAAATCCATTATTCGTACTACGTCAAGCTATAGGTAAAGTAACTCCCAATGTGACGGTAAAAGCAAGACGCATAGGTGGATCTACATATCAAATTCCACTTGAAATTCGATCAACCCAGGGAAAAGCGTTGGCTATTCGTTGGTTATTGGGTGCCTCAAGAAAACGTTCCGGTCAAGATATGGCAGTCAAGCTTAGTTACGAACTGATAGATGCAGCGAAAGATAATGGAATCGCTATACGTAAAAGGGAAGAAACTCATAAAATGGCAGAATCTAATAGAGCTTTTGCACATTTTCGTTGAATTTTATATTCGAATCCGATATTTGTAATTTCATTTTATTATAAAATTTATGATTGTTATCATAATATGACAATTAGAAATTTTATAATAAAATGAAATTTTGTCATGGATTTTCTATTTTTTTAATTCGTCCATGATTCGAAATAAAAAAAAAATATATCACATCAATACTTTATATTATCCTCCGGAAAATTTTTATGAAATTAGAACTTGGTACATATTTTTCATATGAAAACACTATTTTACCCGAATGTATTCCAATCTTTGGTTTATTAATAATTTTTATGATTGATTTGTTATCTCATCAGAAAAATACAATTCTATTGTATTTTGTTTCTCTAACAAGTTTATTGATAACAGTGATAATATTGTCACTTCGATGGGAAACAGAATCAATTATTAGCTTTTCAGGTTCTTTCCAAACAAACAACCTTACTAGGGTCTTCCAAATCCTTATAGCACTATCTTCTATGTTATGCATTCCCTTAGCTTTGGAATATATTGAACGTACAAAAATGGCTATTCCTGAATTTTTGATATTTTTATTAACAACTACTGCAGCTGGAATGTTTTTATGTGGTGCTAATGATTTAGTTACCATTTTTGTTTCTTTGGAATGCTCAAGTCTATGTTCATCTTTATTATGTAGTTATACAAAGAGGGATATTAGATCAAATGAAGCTGCTATGAAATATTTACTAATAGGTGGAATAAGCTCTTCTATTCTTGCGTACGGTTTTTCTTGGTTATATGGATTATCAGGAGGAGAAACTAATATACAAAAAATAGTAAATGGTATTTGGGATACACAGATGTATAATTCTACAGGGATATTTATTGCATTTGTATGTATTACGATTGGACTTGCTTTTAAACTTTCACTGGTACCTTTCCATCAGTGGACTCCCGATATCTATGAAGGAGTGCGAGCCGTTTAAAAAATTATAATAATTGAAGCTATATATTTTTTTATATTAGCAATTTTATTAGTCAGAAAACCCAACAAAAATGCAGTATGGAATAATATGATCCCCACTTGGATTGAAATGAAATTTTTACAAAATTTTGTATTTGGAATAAAGCAAAATTTCAAAGAGTTATTTTTAAAGAAATAAAAATAACTTGATAAATACAATAATTATTAGGGATAGTTTTTACAAACAGAAAGACTTGTAACAGATTGTGAAATATGAAAAAATTTCCACTATTGAGTTCGTTTTTATTCTTCAAAACAACAAAGTGAGATGGGGAATCTAAGTTGATAAGAATGATCCTAAAATGAAAAATATATTAGAAATGTTGGGAACGGATAAATTGAAATGATTGAAAAAGTTAATACAAAAATCATTAAGAAGGATTCCTCGATAAGTTTGAATTAAAAAAAACTCACTACAGACACGAGGAAGGTAATGAGCTATTAAAAGAAAAAACACGAAAAAATTTTATTGTTACTAATTCATTATTTAGAAGCCGTGTGAGATTAAAATCTCATACACGGTTTTGAATGAGAGGATTTTCGAAATTATCCGACTCTAACTCACCAACTCCAGTCGTTGCTTTTCTCTCTGTTACTTCGAAAATAGCAGGTATAGCTCTAGCTACTAGAATTTTTGGTATTGTTTTTATTTTTTCACCAAACGAATGGAAAATCATATTAGAAATTTTAGCTATTTCAAGTATGATCCTAGGTAATTTAATTGCAATTACTCAAACAAGTATGAAACGTATGCTTGCATATTCCTCAATAAGTCAAATCGGATATATTATTATTGGATTAATTACTGGTGATTTCAATGGGTATGCTAGTATGATCATTTACATCTTCTTCTACATTTTCATGAATTTAGGTACCTTTGCTTGTATTATATTATTTGGTTTACGTACAGGAACGGATAATATTCGTGATTATGAAGGATTATACACGAAAGATCCTTTATTAAGTCTTTCATTGACATTATGTTTGTTATCCTTGGGAGGTATCCCTCCATTTACAGGTTTTTTTGGTAAATTATATCTATTTTGGTCCGGATGGCGTGCAGGTTTTCATTTATTAGTTGTGGTAGCACTAGTCACAAGTATAATTTCGATTTATTACTATTTAAAAATTATGAAATTAATTATATATTCGGAAAATGAACGAATAAATCCTTATCTCCAAGCTTATATTGTTTCACCTTTTGTTTCTCTGAAAAAAAATTCTATCGAATTGACTATGGTTCTATGCTCAATAGGTTCCATTTTTTTCGGTTTTTTTATAAGCCCTTTTTTTTATTTCATCCAAGATACTTTAAATTTAAGTATTTATTTCCTCAATTAAAAAATACTAGTTATTTTATTTAATTGATCTTTTTCAATAATATACATATAAAAATTTAACCCTAAAATTTGTACATAGTGAATTATATACATATGAATATATAATTCACTACATAAAGCCTTGATGGTGAAATGGTATACACGCGAGATTCAAAATTTCGTGCTTTAAGCATGGAGGTTCAAATCCTCTTCAAGGCAAATAATAAATATTTATAAAAATTATTTGGATAAATATTTGTTATGTTATACAATTTTATTGTATAGTAAGAAAAAGAAATTGTCGAACTCAAAATATAGAATTTACATTAATATTGAGTGAATCACAAATTAAATTTTTGGATGGAAAATTTAAAAATTTAACTGAATTTCTTCGTTATTATTATTATTATTCAGAAACATATTCGTATTTCTTATTAGGAGGATATTTCGGATATTTTCGAAAAACCATTAAAATAATATAACTATGGAAGTAAATATTTCAGCATTTATTGCTACAGCCCTTTTTATCTTAATCCCTACCGCTTTCTTACTCATTCTTTATGTACGCACAGCTGGTCAAAACAATTGAATTTATAATCAAGATAAATTTTTTTTCATCGAACGACTAAAAAAAAGGGAAAAGTAAATACAAATAATATCCATTATGTATATTTTTGTCTCTTTCCCCCTAATTATTAAGTTATTAAATCATAAAAAAAATGAATCATATGGAATTAAGCCCCAGTACTATAATAGGGGTAGCTTTAGTAACAGCGGGTATACTTTCATACGCCCTAAAAAAAAGGGAACCTGATGTTTCTAGAGGTGTGATTTTCAATGTACTTAAAACACAATATCAACATATCAATAATTTATTATTGATATGAAACTTGAAAAAATCGAAATAAATAAATTTCCTCAATGTCAAAACGAATCCATGGTTAAAATATTTCAACATTTCTTATGTTATTTCGAAAACGTATTAAAATGATTATTACGAAAAAATATTTTCGTTACTTTTTTTTTTTCTCTGGAAGGCAATTATAATAATAACGACGGAATTTAATTTGAACCTAAAGATATTGAAAAGAAGTACTAAGAGATCAACTTTTTCGAGATTGGAATAACGAATCAATATAGTCTAATTGGAAAGAAAAAGACGATCCAAAAGGTTTTTTATTAAAATCGACTTGGATTTCGGGTGAAAATATCTTCGGTATTTGTTTACTCAAGCCATACTGAGTTAAAAATATCACATATGGTTTTTAGGGGGGGTTATCATCAATTGAGTAGCCTATCCCAATATTATGACTTTTTTTTCTCTTCCATTGGATTGTTATGTGGGGGAATTCTCTTTTTTCAAGGTTGGCGATTAGATCCCATTCTTTTATTATCTCAAATTCTTTTAAGCGGAACTACAATCTTTTTCATTGTGGAAACCGTTTACCTAAGAAGTAGTTTGATAAATTGCACGAAATACAGAAAAAGAATAAATATTGATCCAGAGTTTGGAAAAAGATACATTTATAAAAATTTTAAATTAAAGAAAAATTCTATCATCAATAGACGAAAAGTTGATAAAATTTTTTATACGATACATATTCCTTATTAGGAGAGGAAATAAAAAGGCGGCATTATATTTTGTGAAAAATATAATGCCGCCTTTTTATTTCCTCTCGAACTTTAACAAAAATTCATAAACCACTTCTTCCCCATACGACGAGTGACAGGGAAAAGGTAAAAACAACCATTAAAGCACCCCAAGCTATATTAGTAATATCCATAAATCCTTTCTTTTTATTTTCGCTTCAATCGAGGAGACGGGAGACTAAATATATATTATATATATACATGTGTACATATCTAAATCCATATTTTTTTACAAACTTTTCAAAAAATTATTAAAATAAATAATTCCTAATTAGGAATTATTAAAGATTTAGTTGTTTTTCTTATTCGATTACTTCAAAATACATATGGGTTGTCTATAATTAGATTCTAGGAACATTTCAAATGTTACAGACTATATCATATAGAGCATGACGGTTTGATCCTAAAAATGATAAAATAGACAATCCACAGTTTATGCATGTCGAATGAAGCGACACCCAGATTTGAACTGGGGATGAAGGATTTGCAGTCCCTTGCCTTACCACTTGGCCATGCCGCCGTTTGTTTTATTAAATAATACAATTTATTAGATATATTTTTCAAGTTATACCACACATAATTTGTGGGGACAAAATATAAGATAAGAATCAAAATTACAAATAATTTTTCATTGATAAGAAATTAAAGCACAACATTGGTAGGAAAATTTGAATTTGAATTTTATTTTTTTAGGAATATTTATTAAGTCAATTCCAATAAAATCTTAAAGGAAAATATGGAGATTTTCGTACTCCCCGAATTTGGAAAAATACAATTTGAAGGATTTCATCGTTTTATTAATAAAGGTTTGATCGAAGAACTTATAAATTTTCCAACAATTGAAGATATAGATCAAGAATTAGAATTTCGGATATTTGGCGAACAATACCAATTGGCGGAACCCTTTATAAAAGAAAGGGATGCTGTATATCAATCCATTACATATTCATTGGATTTGTATGTACCGGCTCGATTAAGACAAAAAAAGGAAGGAAAGATACAGAAACAAACAGTTTTTATTGGAAGTATTCCTTTAATGAATTCTCAAGGTACATTTGTTGTTAATGGCGTAGCGAGAATTGTAATTAACCAAATTTTAAGAAGTCCTGGAATTTATTATAATTCAGAATTAGATCGTAATAAAATTCCCTTATATACTGGAACTTTAATTTCTAATTGGGGGGGTAGATTAAAACTAGAAATTGATTCGAAAAGAAGGATATGGGCACGAATAAGCAAAAAACGAAAAGTCTCCATTTTGGTTTTATTGTCAGCTATGGGTTTGAACCTGAAAAAAATTTTAGTAAGTGTTTCTTATCCCAAAATTTTTATGGAGTCTATAAAAAAAAAAACTAAAAAAGAACAGCCCTCTTCGACAGAGGAAGCTATTGTTGAACTTTATAAACAGTTATATTCTTTAGGTGGAGATATCGCTTTTTCAGAATCTATACGTAAGGAATTACGGAAAAAATTTTTTCAACAACGCTGTGAATTAGGGAGAATGGGGCGTTTGAATCTGAACAAAAAATTAGATCTCGACATACCCGAAAATGAAACTTTTTTATTACCCCAGGATATTCTAGCAGCTGTTGATTATTTGATAAAATTGAAATTCGGAATAGGTAAACTTGATGACATAGATCATCTAAGAAATAGACGTGTTTGTTCAGTAGCAGATTTATTGCAAGATCAATTGAAATTAGCATTAAATCGTTTGGAAAATTCAATCCGACAAATTTTGCGAGGAGCGACGAAACGGAAAAGATTACCAACTCCAAAAAGTTTAGTAACTCCAACTCCATTAATAACAACTTTTAAAGAATTTTTCGGTTCGCACCCATTATCTCAATTCTTGGATCAGACAAATCCACTGACAGAAATGGTTCACAAACGAAGATTAAGTTCTTTAGGTCCCGGAGGACTAACGAGAAGAACTGCCGGTTTCCAAGTCCGTGATATTCATCCTAGTCATTATGGACGCATCTGTCCTATAGAAACTTCCGAAGGGATGAATGCTGGACTTATAGGGTCATTAGCTATTCATGCAGGGATAAATATCTTAGGTTGTTTAGAAAGTCCATTTTATAAAATTTCGCCATTGTCAGAAGAGGCTAAGATATTTAATTTATCAGCTGGAGAAGATGAATATTACCGAATAGCCACTGGAACTTGTTTAGCACTAGATCGAAACAGTCGGGAAGAACAAATAACTCCAGCTCGCTATCGACAAGATTTTGTTGCTATTGCCTGGGAACAGGTACATCTTCGAAGTATTTTTCCTTTACAATATTTTTCTGTTGGAGCTTCTCTTATTCCTTTTCTCGAACATAATGATGCAAATCGAGCATTAATGGGTTCGAATATGCAACGCCAAGCTGTTCCACTTCTAAAAACGGAAAAATGTATTGTAGGAACAGGAATTGAAAGTCAAATAGCATTAGACTCAGGAAGTGTTACTGTATCAATAAAGGGAGGGATAATTTCTTATATGGATAATGATAAAATTACTTTATCATTAAAAAAAAAAAAAATAAATACAAATTTAATTGTATATCAACGCTCTAATAACAGTACTTGTATGCATCAAAAACCTCAAGTAAACAAAAAGATATACATACGTAAGGGACAAATTCTAGCTGATGGTGCATCAACATCGAAAGGTGAGTTAGCTCTAGGGAAAAATATTTTAGTAGCTTATATGCCTTGGGAAGGTTATAATTTTGAAGATGCAATTTTAATTAGTGAACGTCTAATATATGAAGATCTCTATACTTCAATTCATATAGAAAGATATGAAATTGAAGCTCGTGTTACAAGTCAAGGAGCTGAAAAGTTCACTAAGGAAATACCTCATTTGGATGATTATTTGCTCCGTCACTTAGATAAAAACGGTTTCGTATCAACAGGAGCATGGGTAGAAACAGGAGATGTTTTAGTAGGTAAATTAACACCTCAAGAAACAGAAGAAACTTTACGTGCTCCAGAAGGCAAATTGTTACAAGCTATTTTCGGTATTCAAGTAGCCAACTCCAAAGAAACTTGTCTCAAAGTCCCTATAGGTGGAAAGGGTCGAGTGATTGACGTTAGATGGATCTATCGAGATGATGGTTCAAATGATGCAAAAATTATTCACGTATATGTTCTACAAAGACGTAAGATACAAATAGGTGATAAAGTAGCCGGCCGACATGGCAATAAAGGTATTATTTCAAAAATATTACCAAGACAGGATATGCCTTTTCTACAAAATGGTACACCTATCGATATGATATTAAGTCCCTTGGGCGTGCCTTCACGGATGAATGTGGGACAAATTTTTGAATGTTTACTCGGGTTTGCTGGAGAGTTTCTTAATAAAAATTATAGAATAATACCTTTCGACGAAAGGTATGAACGAGAAGCTTCAAGAAAATTGGTATTTTCAGAACTTTATAAAGCAAGTGAAAAAACAAAAAACCCGTGGTTATTTGAACCAGATAGTCCCGGAAAGAATCGATTACTTGATGGGAGAACCGGGGAAATTTTTGAACAACCGATTACTATAGGAAAAGCCTATATGTTAAAATTAATTCATCAAGTAGATGATAAAATCCACGCACGTTCTAGTGGACCATATGCACTTGTAACCCAACAACCCCTACGAGGTAGGTCTAGACGAGGAGGACAGCGGGTGGGGGAAATGGAGGTTTGGGCTTTGGAAGGTTTTGGTGTTGCTTATATATTACAAGAAATGTTAACTATAAAATCTGATCATATTCGAGCTCGTTATGAAGTCCTTGGCGCTATTGTTACAGGAGAACCAATACCCGAACCTGAAACAGCTCCAGAATCTTTCAAATTACTCATTAGAGAATTACGATCTTTAGCTTTAGAAATAAATCATGCTACTATACTTGAAAAAGATTTGGAATTACAATTAAAAGAAATTTGAAAAAAATAATTTGGAATTTTCATATTATGAATTATCAAAAGAAATATCAACATCTTCGAATTGAATTAGCTTCCCCAGAACAAATTCGTGATTGGGGGAAGAGAATATTACCCAATGGTGAAATCGTAGGCCAAGTAACGAAACCCTATACGTTGCATTATAAGACACATAAACCAGAAAAAGATGGCTTATTTTGCGAAAGAATTTTCGGACCTATTAGAAGTGGAGTTTGCATTTGTGGAAAATATCAAGGAATTGAGAATAAGAAAGATAATGTAAAATTTTGCGAACATTGTGGAGTAGATTTTATCGAATCAAGAATCCGAAGATATCGAATGGGATATATTGAATTGGCATGTCCTGTAACACATGTCTGGTATTTGAAACATCTTCCTAGTTGTATTGCTAATCTCTTAGCTAAACCACTTAAAGAATTGGAAAGTCTAGTTCATTGCGATGTGTGACTTGATCATAAGTTTTTATTTCACAGGTTTTTTTAAACTGTTATTCTAATCTTTTATTATTAGAATACCTCCTATTTTGACATGCCTTTATGAAATAATGGAATGAAGCTCGAAATGGAACAATTATTAAAGTTTCGATTGTCTTGAGGATTTGTTGATCTAGGGTTAGATAAAGAATCATATGCTATTTAGATTTCGTAAAATGAAAAAATTAAAACCGGAAATATAGTTTTTTTTAAATTTTCTGTGATATATTGAAGTGAATTCATCGCAAATGTACTTCGAATAAAGAATAAATCACCGGAATAGAGCAAAAACCTAGAGGATACAATAATTATTAAGACACGGACAAGAAAAACTTTTAAAAAATCAACACTATTAATTGATTAAAAGGAAGGTAATAAATCGAAAAAATTATTCAAATCAATTATTTTTTTTGAGTTTTGAAGGGATTGAGACCACTCAATAAATTTCTTGAAAAGAATTTGGAATTATAACTTGAGTAAAGAGTAAAAAATATATTTATTATAAATGAAATGTTTCATATTTATACAAAGTGATAAGTATTAAACATAAGATTTCAACTTTTTAATAAATTAAAACTATTTGAGCCGGATGACGAGAAATTTTCATGTCCGATTCTTAGGGGGGGAAATCTTAGAAACAACCTATCCCAATCTTTTTATTGCTAGACCCGTAAATGAAAAGCCTACTCCATTGAAATTACAAGGTTTATTCAAGTATGAGGATCAATCTTGGAGGGATATATTCCCCCGATTCTTTTCTTATAAAGGATTTGAAGTATTTCAGGATAGAGAAATAGCTACAGGGGGCAATGCAATTAAAAAACAATTAACTAATTTGAATTTACAAAATGTTATAAATCGTGCACACCTGGAATGGAAAGAATTTGCCGAACAAAAATCAACTGGAAACGACTGGGAAGACAGGAAAATTCAGAGAAGGAAAGATCTATTAATTAGACGTATTAAATTAGCTAAACATTTTATTCAAACAAATATAAAACCGGAATGGATGGTTTTATGTATTTTACCAGTTCTTCCACCTGAATTAAGACCTATGATTGAATTAGGCGAAGGTGAGTTAATTACGTCCGATTTAAATGAACTTTATAGAAGAGTTATTTATAGGAATAATACTCTTCTTGATTTTTTAACCCGCAGTGAGTCAACACCAGGAGGTTTAATTGTTTGCCAAAAAAGACTAGTCCAAGAAGCTGTTGATGCACTCATCGATAATGGAATTAGGGGACAACCTATGAAAGATAGTCACAATAGACCCTATAAATCTTTTTCGGATTTAATTGAAGGAAAAGAAGGAAGGTTCCGTGAAAACTTACTTGGAAAACGGGTCGATTATTCAGGTCGATCAGTTATTGTAGTAGGTCCCTATCTTCCATTACATCAATGTGGATTACCTCGAGAAATGGCAATAGAACTTTTTCAAGCATTTGTTATTCGTGGTCTTATTGGACAAAACTTCGCTCCTAATCTTCGAGCGGCTAAAACTATGATTCAAAACGAAAAACCCGTTATATGGAAAGTCCTTCAAGAAATAATGGAAGGACATCCTATATTATTGAATCGGGCACCAACATTACATCGATTGGGAATACAAGCATTTCAACCTATTTTAGTAAATGGACGGGCTATTCATCTACATCCATTAGTTTGTAGTGGTTTTAATGCAGATTTTGATGGAGATCAAATGGCAGTTCATGTACCCTTATCTTTAGAAGCCCAAGCAGAAGCTCGTTTACTTATGCTTTCTCGTAGGAATCTACTATCTCCCGCTACAGGAGAACCTGTGTCTATACCAAGTCAAGATATGCTTCTTGGACTCTATATTTTAACGATAGAACATTATCGAGGTATTTATGGTAATAGATATCATCCATTCAATAATGAGATTAATCTTATCAATAATAAGTTTTCTTTTTCGAAAATACCATATTTTTATGGTTATGATGATGTTTTGAGAGCTCAGCGACAGGGTACAATTAATTTGCATAGTCCTTTATGGCTACAATGGCGGATAAATTTACAAATAGTTACTTCAACAATTCAAGAAAAACCTATTGAAATTCAATATAAAACTTATGGAAGTTTCTCCCAAATTTATAAACATTATCAGATCAGAAAAGATAGAAATCTAAGAATCCTTAGCATTTATATTTGTACAACTGCGGGTCGTATTTTATTCAATGAGCAAATTGACGAAGCAATACAAGGTACTTACTTAGCATCTTCAAAACGAAAAGCATTCATCCAAAATATCGAGAACAAGAAATTATTTTTTAGAAAAAGTAGGACTAAACTCAGATAAAATAAATGACTTGAACTCATTGTTGATTTATTATGTTTGCAAAAAAAAGAGAGGTTTTCTCCCATGGCAGAACCAGTCGATTTGATATTTTATAATAAAGTTATGGATCGAATTGCCATGAGACAGCTCATAAGCAGATTAATATCCCATTTCGGAATTACTTATACAACACATATTTTGGATCAACTAAAAACACTAGGTTTTCAACAAGCTACTTTGGGCGCTATTTCATTAGGTATTGATGATCTTTTTACAGCACCTTCAAAAGGTTGGCTTATTGAAGATGCAGAACAATACGGTAATCTTTCAGAGAAACATCAAAATTATGGAAATTTACATGCCGTAGAAAAATTGCGTCAACTTATAGAGACATGGTATGCAACAAGTGAATATTTGAAGCAAGAAATGAATCCAAATTTTAGAATGACTGATCCTTCAAATCCAGTATATATGATGTCTTTCTCAGGTGCTCGTGGAAGTACATCGCAAGTTCATCAATTAGTAGGTATGAGAGGGTTAATGTCAGATCCTCAGGGACAAATTATTGATTTACCTATTCAAAATAATTTCCGAGAAGGGTTATCTTTAACGGAATACATTATTTCTTGCTACGGAGCTCGTAAAGGAATTGTAGATACTGCTGTACGAACATCAGATGCTGGGTATCTAACTCGTAGGCTCGTTGAAGTAGTCCAACGTATTGTTGTACGTAAAATTGATTGTGGTACTGTTTATGGTATTTTTATAGAAAATACCCAAGTAAAAAAAAACTTTTTCCATCAAAAAGTAATTGGTCGTGTATTAGCAGAAAATATATATATAAATAATCGATGTTTTGCTACTCGTAATCAAGATATCGGGATTTCTTTGGCCAATAGATTAGCAAATCAAAATACGGAATTAATTTCTGTAAGATCTCCTTTAACTTGTAAAAGTATGCTTTGGATTTGTCAATCATGTTATGGTTGGAGTCTTACAAATGGAGATTTGATAGAAATAGGTGAAGCTGTAGGTATTATTGCGGGTCAATCCATCGGTGAACCTGGAACTCAACTGACTTTGCGAACTTTTCATACTGGAGGTGTTTTTACTGGTGATATTGCAGAACACGTACGAACTCCTTTTAACGGAATTATAAAATTTGATGAAAGTTTGATTCATCCAACACGTACGCGTCACGGACATCCTGCTTGGATATGCCATACTAATTTATTTCTAAGCATTCGAAGTAGAAATAAAATGTATAACATAACTATCCCCCCAAAAAGTTTATTATTAGTTCGAAATAATCAATACGTAGAATCAAAACAAGTTATTGCTGAAATTCGAGCTAAGACATCACCTTTCAAAGAAAAAGTTCAGAGATATATTTATTCCAATTTAGAGGGTGAAATGTATTGGGGTTCAAAAGTGCGTCATGCATCTGAATATATACAGAGTAATATTCATTTTATACTTAAAACGTGTCACATATGGATATTATCTGGAAAGTCTTACAACAAAAGTGATAAATTACCTGTTTCATTCTATAAAAACCAAGATAAAATTGATTCTCAAATAATTATTGCGAAAGAAAAATTATTGATCCCTTTCTCAAGAGATAAAAATCGAATAAATATTTCTATATTAAATTCTTGGATCTTCGGAAAAAATAAAATTCTTACGAAATCGAAGCTAACTCATGCCATGTTCTATGACTTGGATAACCCAATAAATTCCAATATTATTTTGTATGGCTATAACGTAGGAAAGAAAGATATAAATATTTTCCTACGAAAAAAATATACAACTCCTTTTGTTCTTAAAATACAAAAGGATGGTGTTTTACAAAATAACGATGTTTTTGCTCTTTTAGATCCCCCTAAATACGAATTAGAAAAATCAGGAATTATAAAATACGGTACTATTAGAACCAGTTCAATTAATAGAAATAATGATTTCGAAGACACAAAAACAAAAATTTCCCAACCAAGATATAAAATCGTAAAAGGAGGTAATTTTTTTTTTATTTCCGAAAAAATCTATACTTCAGTTAAAACTTTATCGTTACTTTTGGTAAAAAATAATGAACTCATTCAATCAGGTGCATCAATTACTTCGAGTATTGCGAGTGACATAAATGGATTAGTAAAAATTAGGAAAGGAATAAATAATACATATGAAGTAAAAATTATACCTGGAACTATTTATTATCCGAATGAAACATATGAGATTTCAAAGCAAATAAATATTTTAATTCCACCTGGCAAAAAAATTTTCAACAAACTACGGTGCAATCATTGGACATATCTCCAATGGATTATACCTTACAAAGAAAAACCCTTTGCTTTGATGAGACCAGCAACTGAATATGAAATATCTGATGAATCTAATAAAACAAATCTTTTAAATTTATTGGGAAAAAATGCAAATTTAAAAATTAAAAGTGTAAGTTATCTATTTTATGGAGATGGTGAACAAATCCGAGTAGTAAGCAAAAAATATATACAATTAATCCAAATTTGTTTAATCGTGCATTGGAAAGATAAATATTTTTTAGAAAAAGCTTGTATTTCATTTTTGAAGATAAAAACAAAAAATAATTCAAGAAATTTTTTCCAAATTAGTTTAATAAATTATCCTCATCTAAATGGTAAAAAAGGACAAAACATGTTGAATTTTAAATGTGTTTTGAAAAAAAATCATTATGAAATCTTCTTTTCAATTTGTACAAATCAAATAATAAGTAAACATCGAGGTATTATCCGTGTTTCATCTGATGGAAATAATAATATAGGATCTTTCCTTGTTTTATCACCGTCTGATTTGGTTAGGATCTGGAAGATTGAAAAATTAAGAGATTCTAATATACGAAAAAGTATTAATAATTTTTTTGATTTTTGCGAATATCCCAAAGATTTCAAGCTTTTTAATCAATCAGAAAAAATAAATTCAATGAAAAATTATTCTTTACTATCGATAAAGAAATTCTTAGGAAGTTTTTCATTTGATAAATTAGGACTCGTGGGAAATTTACAAAATATTAAAAATTTTTCTGAATGTTTCTATTGGGTTACTGATGCCAAAGTTATAGTAGGCAAATCTCTAATAATTAATAAATCTCGAAATAATTATCAAAATCCGAAATGGTATTTTATCGACGAATATGAAAAAATTCATAAATTTGTTTTTGAAATTAATAGTAATACGAAATTATTCACGTGGTGTTTACCACTTATTTTATCGGGAGAAAGAACCAACAACCTAAATCTTGGAAAATTGCTTCTTGATAATTTTTATATATCGAAATATTCAGAAATTTTTCCATCCAGTCAAATTATAGGTATACATACGAATTATTTAGTTGTTAGATTAGCCAAACCATATTTAGCTACTGGGGGAGCTAACATTCATAACAATTACGGTGAATCTGTTGAGGAGGGAGATACTTTAATAACACTTATATATGAACGATTAAAATCAGGAGATATAATTCAGGGTCTACCTAAAGTCGAACAATTGCTAGAGGCACGTCCGGTAAATTCAGTATCTATTAATTTAGAGAATAGTTTCGAAGATTGGAACAATGATATGAAAAAATTTATTGGTAACCTCTGGGGATTTTTCTTAAGTGCAAAAATAGGCACAGAACAAGGACAAATAATTTTGGTGGATCAAATTCAGAAAGTTTATCAATCTCAGGATGTACATGTATCGAATAAACATATAGAAATAATTGTACGACAAATGACTTCCGAAGTAGCGACTTTAGAAGATGGAATGATCAATATTTTTTTACCTGGTGAACTTATCGAATCTTCACGAGCACGAAGAATGAATCGTATTTTGGAAGAAGCAATTGCTTATGAACCAATATTATTGGGAATAACTAAATCATCTTTAAATACTCAAAGTTTTATTTCGGAAGCTAGTTTTCAAGAAACTACCCGAGTTTTGGCAAAAGCTGCTTTAAAAGGTCGAATTGATTGGCTAAAAGGTTTAAAAGAAAATGTAATTCTTGGTGGAATAATTCCTGCCGGTACTGGATCTCAAGAAGTTATTTGGCAAATAACACTTGAAAAAAAAAGAGAAATTTTATTCAGTAAAAAGAATATTTTTTTCAATAAAAAAATGAGGAATATTTTTTCATATCAAAATACATTTCCTATTTTCCCAGCTATAGGAACTGTTCACAACATATTGGCAGGATCAGTACCCCAAAATAACAGAGATATTTTATCCATTTAAAATAACTAATTCTAAATAATTTGGATATAATATTATTCACGTAATAATAAATATCAAACGTTCATATATAAAACATACCAAATCTATCTATATAAATAAATGTAGATAAATGTACATATATATTTTTTTTTGTTGACCCATGAAAAGGATTGAGTTAAAGAATGAAACAAAGATCTTGGAATATTCATTTAGAAGAAATGATGGAAGCAGGTGTTCATTTTGGTCACCAAGCACGCAAATGGAATCCGAAAATGGCGCCTTATATTTTTACAGAACGAAGAGGTATTCATATTATAAACCTTACTCAAACTGCTCGCTTCTTATCAGAAGCTTGTGATTTAGCTTCAAATGCCGCAAGTAAAGGGAAACAATTTCTAATAGTGGGAACAAAGTATCAAGTAGCTGATTTAGTAGCATCAGCTGCCTCAAAAGCTAGATGTCATTACGTAAATCAAAAATGGCTCGGAGGTATGTTAACAAATTGGTCAACTATACAAACACGTCTTCAAAAATTTCAAGATTTAGAAAAAAAAAAACTAATAGGCACCTTTAATCAACTTCCGAAAAAAGAATCAGCCGATTTAGACAGACAATTGGATCAATTACAAAAATATTTAGGTGGGATTAAATATATGACCACTTTACCTGATATTGTTATAATTATCGATCAACAAAAAGAAATTACAGCTATTCAAGAATGTATAACTCTTGGTATTCCAACAATTTGTTTAGTCGATACTGATTGTGATCCGGATGTGACAGATATACCAATCCCTGCAAATGATGATGCCAGAGCTTCCATCAGATGGATTTTAAATAAATTAACATCAGCAATTCGCGAAGGTCGTTACAATCTAATCGAAAAATCATAAATTTATCAGATAATAATATTGAAATAATAATTATTTCCTAATGAAAAAAATGGATTGAAATAGTAATAAATTTTATTTATTTATTATTATTGTTATTATCATTATGTGGAGAAAAATTCGAAATAGATGAATGAATATTCATAGGATAAAAAAATAATAAATTCGAAATAAATTAAGTATTTGTAGGATGAAAAAAAGAAATTTCACGATTTTATTTTTTTTGTAAATCTATTTTTAGAAGGAGTAATACGCTCGATCTTGTAGAAATTTCCAGGAATCATTTTTACGAAATATCCAATGTAGAGGTGGGTCAGCATTTTTATTGGCAATTGGGAAATTTTCAGGTTCATGCTCAAGTACTTATAACTTCTTGGATTGTAGTTGCTCTATTATTAGGTTTAGCTGTTCTAGCTACTCGAGATTTACAAGCAATTCCAGCTGGTGCTCAAAATTTCGTGGAATATGTTTTGGAATTTATCCGAGATTTAACTAGAACCCAAATTGGAGAAGAAGAATATCGACCCTGGGTTCCTTTTGTTGGTACCATGTTCCTATTCATTTTTGTATCCAATTGGTCGGGAGCTCTTTTTCCTTGGCGAATTTTCGAATTACCAAATGGTGAGCTTGCCGCACCAACAAATGATATTAATACCACAGTGGCATTAGCTTTACCTACATCAGTAGCATATTTCTATGCTGGTCTTCATAAAAAAGGTTTGAGTTATTTCGGTAAATATATTCAACCAACACCAGTACTTTTACCAATAAATATTTTGGAAGATTTTACTAAACCTTTATCGCTTAGTTTTAGACTTTTCGGGAATATATTGGCTGATGAATTAGTTGTTGCTGTTCTAATCTCCTTAGTACCTTTGGTTATTCCTATACCTATGATGTTTTTAGGTTTATTTACAAGTGCCATCCAAGCTTTGATCTTTGCTACACTAGCAGCAGCATATATAGGAGAATCTATGGAGGATCATCACTAGATAAATATTTAATAAAAACGAATAATAAACACATAAATTTCGTAATATTAAGAATTATATATATATATCAGAATTTATATATATATTAATCATCTGAAAAAGTTTACAATAATTAATTCGTTAGTTAAAATGAATTCCTAGATAAGAATAATTGAAGATTCAGAAAAAAAATCGTAAGAAGGAAAAATAAAATTCTTTTTGGTGATACTAACACTTTAAAAAAAAGAGACATTTTGAGTTTTTAACTGCTTCGAATAAATCATAAAAAATTTCAGTAAGCAACGGAGACTAGATTTTTAAATCTTTCACCCAATTTAGTTAGAGGATATTATTATGAACCCTTTGATTTCTGCTGCTTCTGTTATTGCTGCTGGATTAGCCGTAGGTTTAGCTTCTATTGGACCTGGTATTGGTCAAGGCACTGCGGCGGGTCAAGCTGTAGAAGGTATTGCGAGACAACCAGAAGCAGAAGGTAAAATTCGAGGTACTTTGTCGTTAAGTTTAGCTTTTATGGAAGCTTTAACTATCTATGGATTAGTAGTGGCTTTGGCACTTTTATTTGCGAATCCTTTTGTTTAATAATAATAATAATAACAGATAATTATTATCGTTATTACTGATATCTAAAAATTTTTTTGGTCCTCCCTTCGAAAAATTAAAAATATTGAGAATGGGAAGGACCAAAAAAGGGAAGATTTTTTCCTAATTGTTTTTAGAAGAAACTAAAACCAAAATAATTCATTCGACATTATTCATAATTCATTACTTAAAAAATTGGATAAAAAATATTTAAAAAGTGTGTCGAGTAAATAAAAAACTCCACAAAAATTCGGTAATCTAATAATTAAAAAAAAGGACAATATGGAAAATAGGATTGATTTTATCATTTCCCCAAAATTTTGGACTGTAGCTAACAATTTCGGATTAAATACGAATCTTTTGGAAACAAATTTAATTAATTTAGGTGTAGTAATAGGTTTATTGTTTTACTTTGGGAAGGGAGTGTGTGCGGATTGAATATTCGAACTAAATAATTGGATTCATCCAATAGTACTTCAAGGTACATAATCTCAACGAATTACTTACTAAGAGAAGAATCTGAAAGAACTATAGCATTTCGTGAAAGGATAAAATATATCCGATGGAGACGGAATCAAATGGTTAAAGCTTAACCGCTTGAAGTCCAAGCACAATTGAGATTTTCTTTATCTCACCATTAAGAATTTGGTTGGAGATTTATCCAATACATAACACTCGTATTGATACAATTTAATTACCAATTTAATTTAAAAAATCGTAATGAATAACTCTCCAGAAATAATTTTTCAAATTTAACCAAGTGCTGAATCGACAACCTAATTTAAGATTTCTAATTATTCGAAAGGAACAATCTTGCTGACAATTAGAAATTTTATTGTCAAAAGAGTCATCAACAACTATTTTATATTCGATAGAAACAGAAGATAGAGACAAGCTCAGTTTATAAAAAACATGAGTAGAAAGCCGAGTGAATCGAAAAATTCATGCTCGGTTTGGGAAGAGATTAATATACAAAAATAATCTACTTCATTAAGTAATTTATTGAAAAATCGTAAACTTACTATTTTAAATACTATACGTGACGCGGAAGAACGCTATAAAGAGGCTACTTATAAGCTCAAGCAAGCTAAGACTCGCCCACAACAAGCAAAAACCAAAGCAGATGACATTCGAACAAGTGGATTATCCCAGATAGATAGAGAACGGAAAGAATTAATTGACGCTGCTGATGGAGATTCAAAAAGATTGGAAGATTCGAAAAATACTACGATTCGTTTTGAAAAACAAAGAGCAATTGAACAAGTTCGACAACAAGTTTCCCGGTTAGCACTTGAACGAGCTTTAGAAACATTAAAAAATTGTTTAAGTACTGAATTGCATTTACGTATGATTGATCATAATATTGGCCTATTAAGGGCCATGGAAAGTACAATTGAGTAACTTTTTCATAGGTTTTATCTTTCAGAAATTAATTAATAAAAGCTAATGGTAAATATTCGACCCGACGAAATTAGCAGTGTTATCCGTACACAAATCGAGCAATATAATCAAGAAGTTAAAATTGTTAATATTGGAACCGTACTTCAAGTTGGAGATGGTATTGCTCGTATCTATGGACTCGATAAAGTAATGGCTGGTGAATTAGTCGAATTCGAAGATAATACCGTAGGTATTGCTTTGAATCTAGAATCAGATAATGTTGGAGTGGTTTTAATGGGTGATGGACTAGCAATACAAGAAGGAAGCTCCGTAAAAGCGACAGGTCAAATTGCTCAAATACCTGTTAGTGAAGCTTATTTAGGTCGTGTTGTAAATGCTTTGGCTCAGCCTATTGATGGAAAAGGCCAAATAAAAGCTTCTGAATCTAGACTAATAGAATCCCCAGCTCCTGGTATTATTTCCAGACGTTCAGTTTACGAACCAATGCAAACAGGGCTTATTGCAATTGATTCGATGATTCCGATTGGGCGTGGTCAAAGGGAATTAATTATTGGGGATAGGCAGACAGGCAAAACGGCAGTAGCTACCGATACTATCTTGAATCAAAAAGGTCAGGACGTTATATGTGTATATGTAGCTATTGGTCAAAAAGCGTCTTCCGTAGCACAAGTAGTAAATACGTTTGAAGAACGTGGTGCTCTTGAATATACAATTGTCGTTGCGGAAACTGCAAATTCCCCTGCTACATTACAATATCTTGCTCCTTATACAGGAGCGGCTCTTGCCGAATATTTCATGTATCGCAAACAACATACCCTTATTGTTTATGATGATCTCTCTAAACAAGCACAAGCTTATAGACAAATGTCTCTTTTACTAAGAAGACCACCAGGTCGAGAAGCTTATCCGGGAGATGTTTTTTATTTACATTCTCGTCTTTTAGAAAGAGCAGCTAAATTAAGTTCTAAATTAGGCGAAGGAAGCATGACCGCTTTACCTATTGTCGAAACTCAAGCAGGTGATGTTTCAGCTTATATACCTACAAATGTTATTTCTATTACAGATGGACAAATATTTTTATCAGCTGATTTATTCAATGCTGGAATTAGGCCAGCAATTAATGTAGGTATATCCGTATCTAGAGTTGGATCCGCTGCACAAATTAAAGCTATGAAACAAGTAGCTGGAAAATTAAAATTGGAACTTGCTCAATTTGCGGAGTTGGAAGCCTTTGCACAATTCGCTTCAGATCTTGATAAAGCTACTCAAAACCAATTAGCTAGGGGTCAACGATTACGTGAACTACTAAAACAATCTCAAGCCGCCCCACTTAGTGTAGAAGAACAAGTAGCTACTATTTATACGGGAGTTAATGGTTATTTAGATGTACTTGAGACAGGACAAGTTAAAAAATTTCTTGTTCAATTACGTGAATATTTAACAACTAATAAACCACAGTTCATAGAAATTATTCGTTCCACTAAATTTTTCACCGAACAAGCGGAAAATCTTTTAAAAGAAGCTATTAAAGAACATATTGAACTTTTCCTATTTCAGGAAGGTAAATGAAATATACTGAATTCTTTGTATATTCCACTATTTCTTAAGTAGGGAAATGACGGAAAGATTAGAAAATTTTTTAAGTACGTCCAATAGGATTCGAACCTATACTGGAGGTTTAGAAGACCTCTATCCTATCCTTTAGACGATGGACGTTACTATAAAAAGAATCAGAAGCATAGAAAAAATACTCACTAATACTTTTCTATGCTTCTGATCCCGAAATTTTGAAGAAGCGGGTAGCGGGAATCGAACCCGCATCATTAGCTTGGAAGGCTAGGGGTTATAGTCGACGTTTAATTTTTTCAATAAACGTCTCTATTTCAGAACCGAACATGGGAATTTCTTTCCATTCGGCTCCTCCATAAATATAAAGAAGCAAAAAGACTAATATGAATTTACACAAAAAATCAAATATTATGGGAATTACCTAAATATATTTATAACATCTATGTTGGTTTATGTTTCTATCGATTTATCTTTTGAAGGTAAAAAAAACTTTATTAGATGATCCTATCAAAAGAAGTATAATTTGGGATTCGAGTGTGAAATTACAAAACTTTTTGATTACTTCGTTTCTCATTTTCATTTATTTATATCTTTGGGAAAATTTTTTCCGCCGAGTAACTGGAGAAAGAATGCTTATATCTTTAGCAAACTAAAGATATTTTCTCTATAACTATCTAACACTAACTTCTTATAATTTACACAATAGGTGATTCAGTTACGATGAAATTTATGTTTTTGAATTTCTCTCCATGGATTTTAAGTTAATCAAAGTAATATATTACTTTGATTTGAAATATTTGCTCCTTCAATAATTGGAAGATTTTCCAATTATTGAAGGAATAGTACTTTTCCCATCATTCCAAAAATGGGAAAGATTTGAATTCTTTCAGAAATGAGATAAAAAAGATGTGGACTTTTAGATCCTTTGACCTTTTTCTTAGCTGAAAAAACGAATCGCACTTTTACCACTAAACTATACCCGCTACTAAATGATAATAACATAAAAAAAAATATATATATATATTTTTTTTTTTATGTTATTATCATTTCCAATTTAATACCCCCCCCCTAAAATTAATCATTCTCGAAAATTGTGTATTATTCTTGGATACTAAAAAAATAAAATCATAAATTACCTTTACGAGCTGCTAATAAAGCAATAACTAACGGACCTGACGCAACGATTAAAGCCAGAACAATAAGCTGCGCAATAACTTCTAAATTCATTCTGGTTCAACTTCTCCTTTTTTATAATTCGAACGACTTCTCCACAAAAAGCTATAGCAATAACAAACTGAAATCGATACAATATTAATAAGTTCGTGTTATAAAAAAATCATTCAATAATCATATTACATATATATATATATATTTTTTTTATTATTTCCAAATAATTAGGATGAAGGAGAAGTAATGGTTCTAATTTCAGATAATCAAATTATTCTAATTCTCTTAAGTATTTTCGTTACAGGTATTTTGGCCCTAAGACTAGGTAAAGAATTATATCAATAAATTTTTATATTTAAGGTTTAAGAAGTCCCATCAATAGTAAATTGGCTTGATGTACCCAAAGGTTGTTGAATAATTTTCACATAATAATTAGACAATTTAAAATTATTTGGGTAAAACAAATAACAAACTTGAATACACAGGTATTAGTAAATAGTTTTAAACTAGATCATAAGCATGTGATATATCATACCATAATATCTATATATCTATATATCTATATAGATATATAGATATTAGCATAAACAATTGCAAATTAAACGAAATAGAAATAGAATATGTTATGTTTTATTTATAGTGATTTATTGTTTTTTTTTTTTTACTGTTTAACTATAGAAAGATTTCCCGAAAAATTATTTTTTAATTCGGAGAGATGGCCGAGTGGACGAAAGCTGCGGATTGCTAATCCGTTGTACGAGCTATTCGTACCGAGGGTTCGAATCCCTCTCTCTCCGTCTATAAATGAATATATTAAAAAATTAAATATCTTTTACTCTTTACGTCCTGGATTACGTCCCGGATCATTAGATAAAAATCCAAAAACAAAGAGAGAAACGAAAAAAATAACTATTGTATAAACAAATAGCTTAAGGGTAAGCATGACGTAATCTCCGACAAGGTCGTTACTAGAGATAAAATAGAATAAATTACTGATCCCATAAAATGTTTCTTATTAATTTTGATAGATAAAAAAAGTGAGAGGGGAGGGGAAATCCTATCAACTTGGATTATAAGGCTGAAACAATTTTTAGAACTGTCACATGCTATATCGTGATTTCCTAGCAAATAATAGAAATTCTCGTAATTAGTTTTTTATATCATATCTGAATTAGATATGATATAAAAAACTAATTACGAGAAAACCATTATAATAATTAATCGAATTTATCGAAAACTTACAGAAGCTTGCCAAACAAAAGCTAAGAGAAAAAAGAATAAAGGTATTATTGGCATGACATCTACGATTGGATCGAAAATAGCATAAGCTTCGGGTAATTTGGCAAAAAGAAAACCATTTAAATGAAACCAATTCTCTAAAAAAATATTAAACATAATTAAAATTTTGCTTTCCAATGTAATTACGAAAGTGAAATGGAAAATAGAAAAAACTTGATGTAAGTAACAAAAACTACTAGGTACATATTACTACAAGTTCTTTCAGCTTCAAAGCAGTCATAATTATTCAACTCTTCAATTGACTTATTATATTTGCTGAATATTATGATTGACAGAAATAAAATAATAATGTTTTACTATGGAAAAAATAGAATACAGAACTTGGTTAAGCAAATGGGGCGTGGCTAAGTGGTAAGGCAGCGGGTTTTGATCCCGTCATTCGGAGGTTCGAATCCTTCCGTCCCAGAGTTTCTTTTTGGTAAATTTCTGTAAATTCACAAAAAGAATTATCAGATATAATATATATATATATATTTTTTTTTTTCTTTATTTATCCATATTTGAATAATGATATGGATAAAACAAGGGATCTTTTCTATGTTCTAAAAATAAATTGAAAGTAAAGAAATTTTTATTTATGAAATTAGCTTATTGGATGTATGCTGGACCTGCCCATATCGGAACTTTGCGGGTAGCTAGTTCTTTCAAAAATGTACATGCTATTATGCATGCTCCTTTAGGGGATGATTATTTCAACGTTATGCGTTCTATGTTAGAACGAGAAAGGGATTTCACTCCCGTAACTGCAAGTATTGTAGATCGTCATGTATTAGCTCGTGGGTCTCAAGAAAAAGTAGTGGATAATATTTCGCGAAAAGATAAACAGGAACGTCCTAATTTGATTGTATTAACGCCGACATGTACTTCCAGCATTTTACAAGAAGATTTGCAAAATTTTGTTGATAGAGCTTCTACAATTTCGGATTCTGATATAATACTTGCGGATGTTAATCATTATCGGGTTAATGAACTTCAAGCTGCTGATAGAACATTGGAACAAGTGGTAAGATATTATTTGGATAAAGCTCTCCGACAAGGAAATCTCAATATATCTCTAACGGATAAACCATCTGCGAATATAATAGGTATTTTTACATTGGGTTTTCATAATCAACACGATTGTCGTGAATTAAAACGTTTATTAAAAGATTTAGGTATTGACATAAATCAAGTAATTCCTGAGGGGGGAGTTGTAGAAAACCTCCATCAATTACCAAAAGCTTGGTTCAATTTAGTACCTTATCGTGAAGTTGGGTTAATGGCAGCAAAATATTTGGAAAAAGAATTTGGAATGTCTTATATATCTACAACTCCTATGGGAATTGTAGATATAGCTAATTGTATTCGGCAAATTCAAGAACGAATTAATATATGGTCTCCTACTTTGTTAAATAAAAAAATTAATTATGAACCATATATTGATGAACAAACCAGATTTATTTCTCAAGCTGCGTGGTTTTCAAGATCTATAGATTGTCAAAATTTGACTGGTAAAAAAGCGGTAGTTTTTGGTGATGCAACCCACGCTGCTTCTATTACTAAGATCCTTGCTTGTGAAATGGGAATTCGTGTAAGTTGCGCAGGGACTTATTGTAAACATGACGAGGAATGGTTTAAAGAACAAGTCCAAAATTTTTGTGATGAGATACTTGTAACTGATGATCATACAAAAGTAGGAGATATGATTGCTCGTGTGGAACCTTCAGCAATTTTTGGGACCCAAATGGAACGTCATATTGGTAAACGTCTCGATATTCCCTGTGGAGTTATTTCTTCACCAGTTCATATTCAAAATTTTACTTTGGGTTATCGACCTTTCCTAGGCTATGAAGGTACCAATCAAGTTGCAGACTTAGTTTATAATTCATTTACTTTAGGGATGGAAGATCATCTCCTAGAAATTTTTGGTGGTCATGATACTAAAGAAGTAATAACTAAATCCTTATCCACAGATACAGATTTGACCTGGAATTCTGAGAGTCAGTTGGAATTGAATAAAATTCCAGGTTTTGTTAGAGGTAAAATAAAAAGAAATACTGAAAAATTTGCCCGACAAAATGGTATTGCGGAAATTACCGCAGAAACTATGTATGCGGCTAAAGAAGCACTAAACGCTTAGAAAATGATTATTACCTAAATATATATAGTTAATTCAAATCATTTATTTTTTTATTAATATTTGATGGTTTCTCTTAATAAATAATATAATTACAAGTTTTAAAAATTCAAACATATCTTTAATAAATTTCCCTAATGGATTTTAACAAATATTAAAGATATGTTTGAATTTTTAAAACTGATAAATATACTTAATTATGTAAACTAAATACCTAAAAAAAAATTTAAGGATATAATGATGAATCCCTTTTTTGATTTTATACAATCACTTTTTTACCATCCATTTCTTTCTTTCTTCATATACCTATATCTTGTTATTTTTATCCCAAAAATAAATACTATAAATAGAATTATTAATATTTCTCAATTTTTCTCGAAATTAATAAAAAACAGGAAAAAATAATTTATACCTAAAGTTGAGATCGAATCTTTTAGTTTACTCAGTATTTGAATATTCTAACCAAAAATTCCATAATTGTAAATTTGTGATATAAATATATATATATATATATATATATTTAATTTTAATTAATTTTTGAATTGACAAAATCGGTTGACATATATATAATAATTTCAGTGCTTATTGATCGTTTTTTTGTTTTTATTCATGAAATCCTATTTGAATTCAATTAAATACTGGGTTGCTAACTCAATGGTAGAGTACTCGGCTTTTAAGTGCGACTTGGATTTTTTCACATTCGGATGAGACACGAAAATCACCCATACCTTTGACAAGGTTTGTAATACTACGACTAATCCCAGAGGGAAACTTTTCGGAGAAAATAGCATGTCGTTAATTTTTTAGTCAATTGAAGTTGATGGATAAAGCTGAACCGCTTAAATCATAGGTAAATTAAGAACCAGCTTCTGTTTCAAAATTGTTTATGGAAACATTCCCCATATATGAATCGATTGAGTTGTTAAAAGCTTTTTCCATATTGTCAATTAAGTCAGGGGAAAAAATTCTATTCATAAATCTTAGGATTTTTTACCAATAATGAATCCTAAACACTTCAATTAATGTGTATAAATAACCTGTGTGCTGACCAACTCGAATTTTCTATTAAGTCAGGAGAATAATCTTTTTTTGGATAAATCAAAAAGGTAAATTTTTTGCTTCCAAATAGATTGTATCACGTATTGTATTTTTCATTCCCTACTCCAAAAAAGGAATAATTTATATGGGTACCATTAAGGCTTTTTCTACCATCAGGGAGCTGGAAAATATTAGAAAAAGTAATTTTTGGGAACAACAATTTTTATATCTACTTCTTTTTCAAGATGATTTATACGGAATTGCACATAATCGTTTTATATATGAATCGAGGTATCGTAAAAATAAAAATTATGGTTTGGATAATGAATTTAATTTTTTAACACTGAAACGTTTGATAAGGAAATCACGTCAATCAAATTTTTCGTGGATTGTTTCCGATCAATTTATCAAAAAATTTCAAGTTATTCAAGAAATTTTAATAATTATTTTTGATTTCATTATCCCACCTCGATCAAAATCTTTTATAGAAAAATCGAATGAATGGAATAGTTATCAATCCCTGCATTCTATATTTCCTTTTATGGAAGACCATATTTATAACTCTAATATTGGCTTAGATATTACAATACCTTATTCTTTTCATCCTGAAATTTTGATTCGAATTTTTCGTCGATATATTCTAGATATTTCATTTCTGCATCTCCTGAGACTCTTACTTCATCAAAATAAAATTGTTATTATTTCAAATCCATATTTTGATTTGAGGAAAAATCAATTCTATAATTTATTATGGAATTTTCACATTCATAAAATTGAATATTCTTTGATTTCTATATGGAAACAAATTTATAATTTCCAATCTAATTCGTTTTGGTTTTTTCTTAATCAAACTAATTTAATTCAAAAAATTCAATATATTTCGAAACAATCAAATTTTGTAACTATGGAAAAGATTATTGGGAAAAATTGCTCGATTCAGTATGCAAGATATCGCAATAATTTAATTATAACTACAAATGGAAATATCACCCAATTAATAAATAATTGGAATACTTTCTTTATTTTTTTTTGGGAAAAATACTTTCATTTTTGGTTCGAACCTTATAGAGTGTTTGTCAAAGATTTATCAAAAAAGCATATTTGTTTTTTAGGATACATTTTCCGTACCGAAAGTAAATCTACCATAATTCAAATTCAATTAGTAAACGATTTAATTAATGTAAATTCAATTACCAAAGAATTTTGTGGTATTATCCCCATCGTACCTTTGATTATATTATTAGCTAGAGAAAGATTTTGCGATACCTCAGGACGTCCTATTTGTAAATTATCTTGGACAACATTGGCAGATAATGAAATTTTTAAGCAATTTGATCAAATAACAAAAAATATTTTTCGTTATTATAGTGGATGCATTAAAAAGAAAGGTTTGTACCAATTACAATATATTCTTCGATTTTCTTGTGCTAAAACTTTAGCATGTAAACACAAAAGTACTATACGTACCGTATGGAAAAGATATGGTTCAAATTTTGTTACGAATTCTCTTTCTTTAAAAAAGAAAGAGTGGCTTTTTTCAAATTCTTGGCGGATAAAATATCATGGAAAAAAAATATGGTATTTAGATATTATTCGAATAAATTATTTGGCAAATCTTTTACAAAGATTAAAAAAGGTACAGGATTCGTAGGGATGAATAAAATACATGGAGAAAGCCGTATGCAATGAAAATTGCAAGTACGGTTTGGGAAGAGATATTTTCATTAATTGATAAATAAATGAATTAATCTACTTCATCCGACTAGTTCCGGGTTCGAGCCCCGGGCAACCCAAATCAATAATTTCTATCAATTGTTTTTATAGAATTTTTCATTAAATATTCAAATATCGGTTGACATAATAACAAAACATGTGTAATACTATAAGTTAACAAGTTAAATTGCTTGGGAAATTTCTCATTACTTTAAAAACCAAGCCTTACCATGACTGCAACTTTAGAAAGACGCGAAAGCGCAAGCATTTGGGGTCGTTTCTGCGATTGGATTACTAGCACCGAGAATCGTCTATACATTGGATGGTTCGGTGTATTAATGATTCCTACCTTATTAACAGCAACTTCTGTATTTATTATTGCTTTTATCGCAGCTCCTCCTGTAGATATTGATGGTATCCGCGAACCTGTATCCGGTTCTCTTCTTTATGGAAATAATATCATTTCTGGTGCTATTATCCCGACCTCTGCAGCTATCGGTTTACATTTCTATCCTATTTGGGAAGCAGCTTCTGTAGATGAATGGTTATACAATGGTGGTCCTTACGAACTTATCGTTCTTCATTTTTTACTTGGTGTAGCTTGCTACATGGGTCGTGAATGGGAACTTAGTTTTCGTTTGGGCATGCGTCCTTGGATTGCTGTTGCATATTCAGCTCCTGTTGCTGCTGCTGCCGCAGTTTTCTTAATTTATCCAATTGGTCAAGGAAGTTTTTCTGACGGTATGCCTTTAGGTATTTCTGGTACTTTCAATTTCATGATTGTATTCCAAGCTGAACATAACATCCTTATGCATCCATTTCACATGTTAGGTGTTGCTGGTGTATTCGGCGGCTCTCTGTTTAGTGCTATGCATGGTTCCTTGGTAACTTCTAGTTTGATCCGAGAAACTACCGAAAATGAGTCTGCTAATGCAGGTTACAAATTTGGTCAAGAAGAAGAAACTTACAACATTGTAGCTGCTCACGGTTATTTCGGTAGATTAATCTTCCAATACGCTAGCTTCAACAATTCCCGTTCACTACATTTCTTCTTAGCTGCTTGGCCTGTTGTAGGTATTTGGTTCACCGCTCTAGGTATTAGCACCATGGCATTTAACTTAAATGGTTTCAATTTCAACCAATCCGTAGTTGATAGTCAAGGTCGTGTTATCAATACTTGGGCTGATATTATCAACCGCGCTAATCTTGGTATGGAAGTTATGCATGAACGTAACGCTCACAACTTCCCTCTAGATTTAGCTGCTCTTGAAGCTCCTGCTGTTAACGGCTAATATTTAAGACAAAATATTCTGACCTTAAAAAAACTTCAAATTTTTCTCGGGAAGAATAAAATTAGAAAAAATGACCCTTAAGACTTCAAATCTTAAGGGTCATTTTAGGAAAAATAAGATAACGGGGCGGACGTAGCCAAGTGGATTAAGGCAGTGGATTGTGGATCCTCCATGCGCGGGTTCAATTCCCGTCGTTCGCCCAGAGCAAAATAATGATTTACCTTGGTTGACGCAAGCTTCTCTTTATGTCATTATGGAAGGGAGTAACACATTAAGTTTTTATAGATAAAAAAATTGTGCGGATTTATTCTAAAATATTAGAAATATTATGAAATGTTTTTGTATCTTCAAGAATATTTTTTGGTATTTTTTACAAGGAATTAGGAAATGAAAAATGATTTGTTCGAAATTTCAATAAAGAAATATATTTATTAGTAAAGTCTTATGTAACTGTTGCAAAACAATGAAACAAAAACTATCAGAAAAAAAATCTTCACATAAAATACGAAAAAATGAAATTTTATCAAATTCGTGGACCAAATGTGGTTTAATCGGCTTGTTAATCACAAAATTCTTTGATTCGAAAAATCTTAGGACTTCTTTTGATTTTCGAATGGTTACTTTATCACACATACGTAATTCAAGAAACGATAAAATTTTCATACTAAATACTTTGATGTTGTTTGCATTACCTGTTCTTATTTCTATATATCGTTCAACTAGTATAAACATTGTTGTTCAAAATAAATTTGATTTAATAAAAATTCAAAAACGAGTTCATCGTAGAAAAGACTTTATGGGTATATATATAAAACCTTTTCAAAGTTTAAATAAAAATTTTCATATTTTCCCACGCAATTTATTCATTTTGAATGAGATAAATAAAAAATCTAAAAAAGATTTTTTTTCCGATATTATTCCGGTTTTTAATAAGGAAATATTATTGGAAGTAGATTATTCGTTTGAAAAAGAGAAATATGAGTCAATTTATGGTTTAGATTTTTCCAAAAAAATTTTTGACTTTTATATATCTGCAAAAAAAATAATAAATCGAGATCATTTTTGGTTGAGAAAAGAAATTCTTCAAAACTTACGAAATTGGGGAGAATCCGATGAAATTTTGATTAAATCTTCTTTTTTATTGAAAGAAAAGGGTAATTTATACCTTTTAAATTATATAAAATTTAATCTTTGGCAATTAATCAGGAATAATTTTTGTCATTTTGGAGAGACTAAACGAAAATATTTTACAGAAAAAACTTTCAAATATTTTTATAGTGAAAATAATCCAAGATTATTCATAACCCTAGAAAAAATTTTGTCAGATTCTATATACCAATTTTCTAAGTATCTTTCATATGAAGCAAGAAAAGATAGGATACTAAATACGAATTCTTTATTAATTAAAAAATGGAATAGAGATATCAATTCTATAGATCTGAATTATGCATATATTGATGGGGAAAGTAGAAAAAATATAGAATTTATTAATTCTATTAATCTTGATCAATTTCGCAATTGGAATATCAATAAGTATGATTTTGGATGGATTAAAAAAATTCTTCACATAGGAAATAGAGTACTTGTAAAGCCCATATTTATACATCGAATTTCTTTGAATCAATCTTTTTTCTCTTCGAGAAGAAAACCAGATTCTTATTTAGATTTTTTTGAGAAACCTAGAATGCATAGCAATGGTAACTTTTTTATAAAAAGATTATTTTCACAGCTAAAAATAAAAACGATAAATCCTCAAAAATCAATTCGTTACGCCTTTATCGAATCGTTATTAATAAATGAATTTAATCAAAATACTGTTTCCAATAAAGATTGGAATAAAATTTTTAAAAATATGGGAAAGATTCAGTATTTAAAAAATAATATCGAATCAGATGATGTTGAAACAATTTCCTGGAAGACTCAGATATATTATTCAAATTTTTTGTTAAATTATTCTCTCCCGTTCAACGTTACATATAATATGATCCGACAAAATCATTCAATGAATAAAGAAATTCTGTATATATTTCAGAAAAGATGGGACCAATCATTCTTTGAAATTTTACATTTATTATTACCAATCTATTGTAAATTCAAAGAATTTTTCCTATTTCTAAATCGTATTGAATTAGAGGAACATTTAATTGAAAAAAATAATGAATTAAATCTATTAATAGATGTCAATAAAATCAAAAAAGATCAAAATTTAATTAAGAAATTGTTCCTATTATTAATATCGAAACGAGAGAATAATGACAATAATAATAATGAATCGATAAATTATTATTTATTTAGTGAAGATACGATTGAAACTAAATTATCAAATTTTTACAATTCGATACAAAATTTCAGTAAATTATTGAATAAGCCATATTCGGAAAAAGCGTTATTTCTCAATTCGAAAAAAATCTATAGTAAAAAATATAGAATTCATGGGTACTCAATAACTTGGGAAGGAATTGTAAAAAAAAGCTTTATGTGCAATATCACAGATATAGAATATAAAAAATGGACTCTCCAAGTTTATGAATGGCTTAATGCAATAAAGAATTTGAATACTTTTCATTTATCAAAACAATTCGTTCCTGATAATTTTTTTATGAAAGTGAAATCACCCAAAATATTTCCAATATTTTTTCGGAAATTTGATTTAGAATATATTGATAAAATTTTAAATTTTTTGAGACTTTTTATTAAAATTCACAACAAAGATGTCGGACAGAATAATTTATTCAATAAATTCGATAAATCAATTAGTTCAAATTTTTTAACACATTCTAATCTAAGTGACAAAGATACGAATAAATGGATTCCTGATTCACCCATTACTGGAATAAACAATGCAATTTACATTAATTCATTGGGTAATTCTTTTTCTTTTAGAAATATTTTGTCCAATTCCACTAAAAATGAGGAATTATTTTCCATTTCTAATTATAATGAACGATTCTTATTTCATTGGAAAAAAATGAATCTTGAAAACAATAATACTATATATTCGAAGTTTTTGAGAAATTTATCCAAATATAATAAAATTGATCCAATTGTTTTTGGAATAAAATCTTTGTTTCTTCGAGAAAAAATCCTTCGACTTGCTCAATTAAGATTAACTAATATTTCATTCTCGAAAATGGCTTTTAAAATTTTCGATGAAACAAAATTCATTCTTTCTTCACATTTTTATCAAAAATTATCAAGCCCAAATAATTTGTATTTATCATCAAGTTCAGATAGAGTCTATTCGAAACAAGAAACAAATGAAATTGAAGATATATCGTATTATAGATTTTCTCTGGAAAATTTATTTATCGGAATTAGTTCAGAAAAAATTGTTAAGGGCATCTTGGTACCGCAGCTAAATAAGATAAGAATCGAAAATTTTTACAATATATTACGTTCTGAATCCGTAATAAGGAGTGAAAATAGAAATAGCAAAATGTTTCAATCAATAAACAACATTTTTCTACACCCAAGATCAAAGGATTTCAAATTAAAAAATTTGAAATATAAAATTGGAAACAGAATACCGAGAAATACGGATAAATTTTATAAACATAATCAATTTGAAATTGCTAGTTTTTTCGCGAAATATTTCTCATTTAAAAATTATAACTATACCTCATGGTTTTTCACATCTGAATGGTGGAAATATAATATTCATGTATTCGTAGAAAGCTTTCGAAAAAATTTTTTAATAATTGGTTATCATCTTGAATATTTTGTAGATGACTATATTGAAGTTACACGAAAAAATTTAATAAATTTCTGGGAAAAGGGAAAAAATTTACATAATTTGAACTTGAAATGGAATTCACGTCTTTTTCTTGATTATAATGAAGAAATTCTATCAAATTTTGTATGGTCAGATTTCCAATTAATAAATAATTGGAATAGTTTATATTGGGCTTTTTTTGGTTTAATTACCATTATTTACTTATTTTATCAAAACTGTTCCTCAATTTTAATAGGTTCAGATTGTATTGATTTATGGAAATATTTTGAAACTATCAAATATTTAAAAGATACCTCACGAGCATTTTATTTAACTAAATTAATTAATCGTAATAAAACACAATCAAATAAAACAGAAAATTTGGTAATTTATTTCTTTAGTCATTTGAAGTACTACGCAAAAAATATACGATTTTATTTATTAATAAAAAAAAAATTGGAAAAATGGTTGATGATTAACAAAAGTTTAGATCTTTCTCGTAGGAAACGAAACTTATTAGTTCAATCTTTAATTACACATACACGAATAAAAAGATATGGTTTCCAATCATATCCTAAACAAAAACTATTCAATAATGAATCTGTTTACCGGGGAAATAGCCAACAAGGACTTTCGTATCTTCAATATTTAGTCGGGGTTTTCAAAAAAAATTTGGTTAATTATCCATCGTATCTCGCAGACAAATGGATATTTTTTGCCTCCCTACAGAAGATTCTTTCTTCGCAGACCTTACGACAAACCAAAAGATTTAACCCGAGATTCCAGAAAATACCAATACCACTTCAATTTGGACTATCTTGTTCAAAAGGTATTTTATTGATAGGTCCTATAGAAACTGGACGTTCATATTTAATTAAAAATTTAGCGGCAGATTCTTATATTCCTTTATTAGGAATATCTATAAACAAACTTCTGTATAATAAACCCGATGTTATAACAGAAAGTTGGATGAATATTCTAATAGAAAGTTTGCGTAGATTAAATCTTACTTTAGATCTTGCAAAAGGAATGTCTCCTTGCATAATATGGATGCGAAATATTCATCAATTAGATGTAAATCGTTCAACGCAGAATATTGAATCGGATCCAACTTTTTTACTTGGTATTTTATTGAAGCATTTTCAGACTGATTCTACAAAAAAGCGAATCAAAAATAATATAATTATTATTGGTTCAACTCATGTTCCAAAAAAAGTTGATCCATCTTTAATTTCTCCAGATCGGTTGGATAGAATAATAAATATCCGATTATTTAATACTTTGCGACGAAGTAACCAATTCCCTATTTTATTAAATAAAAACAATCTTCAATTAAAGAAAAATCTATTACATTTTAATGATTTAGGATCCAGAACCGTAGGATATAATATGCGAGATTTAGCAGCATTTACTAATGAAATTTCATTGATAAGTCTTACAAAGAATGAATCATTTGTTTACAAAAATACTATCAAATTAGCTTTTCATAGACAAGTTCTTGGATTTACCTATACAAATAATAGACCAAATTTTCGTAGGAATTTTAAAATCCTGCTTTATAAGATAGGAAGAGCTATTATACAAAATATCCTGATAGAAGGTTCTCCTATAAATCCTTTAAATATTAGTAATTATTTATGGAAGAGAAAATTTTATTATTTATTCAAATGGTACTCTGAACCTTCTATTGATGAATCAATTGTTAAGGAATCCACAATTATAGTTCATGTTTTGGGTTGTTTAGCGGGAATAGCTGCTCGAGATTCTTGGTTTTTTTCGGAAAAAAAAGATTCTTCTGATACTTCGATTCCTCTTGATAAATCAGTTGAAAATGATTTGGATTTAGCTTTTAGCATTTTAGAAAGCTTCTCTATTGAGTTTCCCTGGTTAGAAACCTGCAAAACTCAATTTATTAATTATAGACAAAAAAAACCAAAAACGTTTTCAACAAATTCTTTAAATATTATGCAGAGCGGAATATTTGCTATAGCAAATAGGAGTTTTGTTCATACCCATAATGACTCTGAGTATGAATCATTAGTATCTCAACAGAGAATTATTAATAGGAAAGGGTGCGAATTCAAAAAAACTGCTTGGTCACCTAGATTTTGGCGATTGAGCTTTTCCCGCAGTCATTTATTTAATTGGATAAAAAGACCTAATGATTTTGAATTTTTTCATAATTTTAGATTTTCGAAGAAAAATGACTTGGAAAGAAAAAACCATTACGATCCACTCATGGACAGGGAAAAAGAACAACTTCTTTATGAAAGAATTTTACCCAGAGTAAGAAAACGAAATGTACGGGAATTGGAATATCAATTTGAAAAGATTTTATTAGAGGAACAATTTGAAATACTAGGTTTTTTTCGTCCATCAACACAGTATCAAATGGAACATCAATTAGGTAATGAACCTAGATTATTTATTGGAAAACGTATTCTTTGGGATCCTACAGGTTCATTATCCCGAATTCGCCATTTCGTTTTTTCACGTCGAGATTTTTTCGTGGACGAAGAAATGTTAAGAAGACTTTATGTTACTTATGGAGTTAGAAGGGAAAGGGAACGATCCCTTTCAAGTCATAGAATTAAACGGTTTTTTGTTTGTCGTGGATACAATAAAGACTTAGTAAATAAATTATCTGTTCGTTGGTGGAATCAATTACCTATTGATCAAAAGCAAAATATTTATACATTAAAACACATTGAAAAAATAGGGATTCGATTAAAACATCCTCAGATTTTTACTCCAGTTTATTTGTATCAACGTTGGTTGATTGAAAATATACCCGAAAAATTTTCCCGTCTAAAACTGTTAACCCATCGAAATAGATGGCTTAAAATCAATAAATTATTGTTAAATGATTCTTTCACTTATACAACTCTTTTGGAAAGTTATCAATATTTATTTGAATTCTTCTTATCTAATAAACTATTATTAAATCAAATGATTAAAATATTATTGAAAAAAAAATGGCTTTTCCAAAATGAAATTGGCGATATTATTCATAATATAATCAAATGATTTTTTCTTGAAAACTATTAAATTTAAAAAATTTAAAAATCAGTAACTTTTTCGTAATTTTTTTGTAGTGGAACATTCGGATTATGCAAGGAACGATTATAAATATGATATTTCTTTATAGAGTCGGGATTGACGGGGCTCGAACCCGCAACTTCCGTCTTGACAGGGCGGTACTCTAACCTATTGAACTACAATCCCATTGTATTTCATTTATTACTAATTTACTAATCCGTATCCGCATTCTTTTTATTTTAAAAATTTAATTATTATTCCAATACAAACATTGCATCTGGATGCAATAAATAATTTGATTATTCTCTATTGAATTATGAATCTCACCTTCACTTACAAGTTCATTCGGTAAGATTATTTATAAAAGAAACTTTGGGTCGAGCTGGATTTGAACCAGCGTAGGCATTGCCAGCGGATTTACAGTCCGTCCCCATTAACCACTCGAGCATCGACCCAGATAGAAATATTTGTTCTATCCCAAATTTCAAGTAATACTTAATCATTCAAAGGATTTTACCATTACCCCCAGGGGAATTCGAATCCCCGTCGCCTCCTTGAAAGAGAGATGTCCTGGGCCACTAGACGATAGGGGCTTAATTCCTAGACTTTATCTTACTTAATTTACTACTTACTGTCAATAGGTCCTTCTTTGTAAGTAAGAATGAATAAATTTCAATTGTATATTAATATTCTGTATATTAAAAATATTGTAAATATTCATTTTTTTATGAGGATATATTATTCAATATTTCTTTAGATAGGAGCAATTTCTATGGATATAATTGTCCATAAAGTATCGAAATGATTGGGCGATTCAGACCCTCTTTTTTTATTTTTTTGAGATCCTTTCTGTTCTTAAAATTTAGTTCATACTTCAGGTCTCGATAATTGTGATCATTGAAATATATAGCATAGTATGGATATGACCGATGTTTTTATACAATATCGAAGGATGAGTTTTGTGTCTCAAAATTGGTTGGGGATTTTTAAACATATTGCTGTTTATGATAATTGATTATTTGGACTTCGATTACGAATATTTTATATATTAAAATAAAAGAAAAGATAAATGATTTATTAAATTGTTTACGAATAGATTTTATTTTTTGCTAGATGAATTTTTTGATGCGTTAAACAGTAAATTACGGAGACATCTAAGAAAATGATTGAAACATTATTTGCAATATATATAATGAAAAAATTACAATTATCATAGTTACTCATTATCACATGGAAGCAGTTTAAATGGCTAATTAAAAGGTTATTTTAAAGATTGTCTCCTACAGCAAGGAAAAACCTAAAAAACTTTATGATCAACCAATTAATTATTTCGTTGGCATTTTCTTTTCTTAGGGTATCATTTGTTAAAATTATGAAATTGAATGAATAAATTCGTTTAGAAAAAAGATTGATAAGTTTAAAAAGTTTAAATGGATTTGCTTATCATACGATAGAGATAAAAATCTTTACTAATCGATTAATAAATAAATATTTTTTTTCTTATACGACCTTATAAATTCAGCAAGAAATTGGCAAAAAGTCGATTCTAAATTAAACCTGTTCAAATCAAAGCAATTTTTTATAAAAGAATATTCATTCAACTCAATTTTTTTATAACTTATTCATGAAATCTTACAATTTTAATAGGTTGTCAAGTTTTTCAAGATCTACATATCGATTTTTTCATACAAATGAATATATAATCGGTACGTTTATGAATTTGTCGAATCAATTCTTTTTTCTTGAGTTGACAATTTCATAATTTTTAATGTATACATATATATATATATATATGTATATACATATACACGTATTTAATTCAATATTTCAACCACAGCCCTTTTAACTCAGTGGTAGAGTAACGCCATGGTAAGGCGTAAGTCATCGGTTCGAATCTGATAAGGGGCCTTTTTTTACTCCTTTTGATATAGCATGAATCCAAAAGGATTAGTTAATATTCATTAATATCAATTCACATGTTTTTACAATGATTAGTCAACTTAAGTTATAATTTACTTAAAAAATTGGCTATTCTAATATTGTAGTTTACTGTAAGTAAAAAATATGATGGTGTACAATTTATCTTTATTAACAATTTATCGAAAAATTTTTAGGTATGGGATAGAATCCACTCAATAGCGGGTTATTTCTTTGTATAAAAAATATTAGGTAATTTTTTACTTCCAAGATTTAGTCAGTAAAAATTTGCAACTTTTGATTTCTCCTTATTTATCGTGGTAAGATTAAATAATAGAATTTTTTGCTTTGGTACGATTTCATATTGCTAACTATAAATTCCTAATTAAAATTTTTCGATGATATTGAGGGGTCACAAATTTATACAATGACTGTTGATTGAAAGATACGTGAAAGAATTTTAACAAAGAAAAGAAAAGCTGACCTAATTTCTGGGATTTATCCCATTATTAGATTCGAAAAAAGTATAATAGGTATTATATTTTATAGATGACCAAAATTTTATCAGGTACTTAGAAATGGTTGAAATAACTTAACAGGAGAATCATCATGACTATAGCCATTGGAAAGTCTTCCAAAGAACCGAAAGGTTTATTTGATAGCATGGATGACTGGCTAAGGAGAGACCGTTTCGTATTTGTAGGTTGGTCTGGTCTATTACTTTTTCCTTGTGCATATTTCGCCTTAGGTGGATGGTTTACAGGTACAACCTTTGTAACTTCATGGTATACTCATGGATTGGCTAGTTCTTATTTAGAAGGTTGTAACTTTTTAACTGCTGCTGTTTCCACCCCAGCTAATAGTTTAGCACATTCTTTATTACTATTGTGGGGCCCAGAAGCACAAGGAGATTTCACCCGTTGGTGCCAATTAGGCGGTTTATGGACTTTCGTAGCTCTTCATGGCTCTTTTGGTTTGATAGGTTTTATGCTACGTCAATTTGAACTTGCTCGATCTGTTCAACTACGTCCTTACAATGCAATTGCTTTCTCTGGTCCAATTGCAGTTTTTGTATCTGTTTTTTTAATTTATCCTTTGGGTCAATCTGGCTGGTTTTTCGCACCCAGTTTTGGTGTTGCCGCAATTTTCAGGTTCATACTTTTTTTCCAAGGCTTTCATAATTGGACCTTGAACCCATTTCATATGATGGGAGTTGCCGGAGTCCTAGGTGCAGCTCTTCTATGTGCTATTCATGGTGCAACTGTTGAAAATACTTTATTTGAAGATGGTGATGGCGCAAATACATTCCGTGCTTTTAATCCGACTCAATCAGAAGAAACATATTCTATGGTTACTGCTAATAGATTCTGGTCTCAAATCTTCGGTGTTGCTTTCTCCAATAAGCGCTGGTTACATTTTTTCATGTTATTTGTGCCAGTAACTGGTTTATGGATGAGTGCTATTGGAGTAGTTGGACTAGCTTTAAATTTACGCGCGTATGATTTTGTTTCTCAGGAGATTCGTGCGGCGGAAGATCCTGAATTTGAAACTTTTTATACCAAAAATATTCTATTAAATGAAGGTATTCGAGCTTGGATGGCAGCTCAAGATCAGCCTCATGAAAATCTTGTATTCCCCGAGGAGGTTTTACCACGTGGAAACGCTCTTTAACGGAACTTTAGCTTTAGGTGGTCGAGATCAAGAAACCACGGGTTTTGCTTGGTGGGCAGGTAATGCTCGACTTATAAATTTATCTGGTAAATTACTTGGAGCTCATGTAGCGCATGCTGGATTAATCGTTTTCTGGGCCGGAGCAATGAATTTGTTTGAAGTGGCTCATTTCGTTCCGGAAAAACCCATGTATGAACAGGGATTAATTTTACTTCCTCATCTAGCAACCCTAGGCTGGGGAGTAGGTCCCGGTGGAGAGATTATAGATACTTTTCCATATTTCGTATCTGGGGTTCTTCATCTAATATCTTCTGCTGTATTAGGTTTTGGAGGAATATATCACGCATTAATTGGACCAGAAACTTTGGAGGAATCTTTTCCTTTTTTTGGTTATGTGTGGAAAGATAAAAATAAAATGACCACTATTTTAGGTATTCACCTAATTTTATTGGGTGCTGGTGCTTTCCTATTAGTATTCAAAGCTTTATACTTCGGAGGCATATATGATACTTGGGCTCCTGGTGGTGGGGATGTGAGAAAGATAACGAATTTAACTCTTAATCCAAGTGTGATATTTGGTTATTTACTCAAATCACCTTTCGGTGGAGAAGGGTGGATAGTTAGTGTAGATAATCTCGAAGATATCATCGGGGGACATGTATGGCTAGGCTCAATTTGCATCTTTGGTGGAATTTGGCACGTATTGACAAAACCTTTTGCGTGGGCTCGCCGTGCGTTTATATGGTCTGGAGAAGCTTACTTATCTTACAGTTTAGCAGCTATTGCTGTTTTTGGTTTTATTGCTTGTTGTTTCGTTTGGTTTAATAATACAGCTTATCCCAGCGAATTTTATGGACCTACTGGTCCAGAAGCTTCTCAGGCTCAAGCTTTTACTTTTTTAGTCAGAGATCAACGTCTTGGAGCTAATGTAGGTTCAGCACAAGGACCTACTGGTTTGGGTAAATACATCATGCGTTCTCCAACCGGAGAAATTATTTTTGGTGGAGAAACTATGCGTTTCTGGGATCTTCGTGCTCCGTGGTTAGAACCATTACGAGGTCCAAATGGCTTAGATTTAAGTAAATTGAAAAAAGACATCCAACCTTGGCAAGAACGACGATCTGCTGAATATATGACCCATGCTCCTTTAGGATCACTTAATTCTGTGGGTGGAGTAGCTACCGAAATAAATGCTGTCAATTACGTTTCCCCTCGAAGTTGGTTATCCACTTCTCATTTTGTTTTGGGTTTCTTTTTCTTCGTTGGCCATTTATGGCACGCAGGAAGAGCACGTGCCGCTGCAGCTGGATTTGAAAAAGGAATCGATCGTGATTTTGAACCCGTTCTTTCTATGACCCCTCTTAATTAGAGTTACGATTGATAATTAGAAAAAAGATTGAGGAGTAGACAAATTAAAGAAAGGTATTAAAATTTTAGTATCTTTCTTTACTTGGATAAAAATAACCTATTTCTGAAAATGGAAAAGGAGAGAGGGGGATTCGAACCCTCGATAGTTTATAAAAACTATATCGGTTTTCAAGACCGACGCCATGAACCACTCGGCCATCTCTCCAAAATGAAATTGTAATAAAGTCTTGCTTCTGGACTACAAAGACTAAATCAATTGATTATAATTTTGAATGATTTCTCATCAATATCATAGAGATATTATTCTATAATATAATATCCATTATATTCATTTTAAAAATATTATTATCATCATCATTAATAAAAACTCGGAGAATATCACGATTATGACTATAGCTTTCCAATTGGCTGTATTTGCATTAATTGCTACTTCATTCCTATTGGTTATTGGTGTACCCGTTGTATTAGCTTCTCCGGGTGGTTGGTTGAGTAACAAGAATGCTGTTTTTTCAGGTGCTTCATTATGGATCGGATTGGTTTTTCTCGTAGGTATTCTTAATTCTTCCATATCTCAAATTTTTGTATTTGTCTACCTAATTTTTTTGATATATAACCTTTGATTTCCATAATATTATAGAATCCAAAAACATTTTTAGCAAGTCCTTCAAATGAATAAATGGATGTTTCCATTTAACATGTACAGATTATATACAAAAAGATATATAGATATCTATAATATAGAAATAGAAAGATATATATCTATTTTTCTATTTCTATATATAGATGTATAGATAGAGATGCGGGTATAGTTTAATGGTAAAATTTTTCCTTGCCAAGGAGAATATGCGGGTTCGATTCCCGCTACCCGCCTCAGGTTAGTTTTTTCTATTATACAAAAAGATCGATATATGGCGGAGACAGGATTCGAACCTATGACCTCAAGGTTATGAGCCTTGCGAGCTACCAGACTGCTCTACCCCGCGTTTCTAGTTATAGAATAATGGTCCATAGAAAATGACACAAGTCATTTGAAACTCCCCCCCCTCAATAGGAGGGGGATTTTGGAATCTGTGTCTACCAACTAGATTTTATGATTCCTGGCAGTAAACATGCGTGAGCCATTTCACGAAATAAATGCCTAGATAAACCAAAGTCACGATAATTAGCCCTAGGTCTTCCGGTGATTAGACAACGACGATGAAGACGACTAGGCGCACTATCACGAGGTAAAGATTGCAATTTCCTGCGAATATCCCATTTATCCTCTAATAGTAAAGCTTTGTCAATCCCTTCTTTCAGGGAGTCACGCATAAAATGATATTTTTTCTCTAGTTTTTGTCTCTTTATTTCCCTCTGAATAAGACCTTTTCTTGCCATAATAATTCTATTAATTAAAATCTTTAAATTTTTTGATTCGAGGAATTAACCGAATCTACCAGATGTGGAAGCGATTAAAAATGCAGCATAAGTAAATATATATCCTACGGAGAAATGGGCTAATCCAACTAATCTTGCTTGAACAATAGAAAGAGCTACTGGTTTATCTTTCCATCGAACTAAATTAGCTAGAGGAGTACGTTCGTGAGCCCAGGCTAAAGTTTCAATAAGTTCCTGCCAATATCCACGCCAAGATATAAGAAACATGAATCCGGTAGCCCAAACGAGATGTCCAAATAAAAACATCCATGCCCAAACAGATAAACTATTCATTCCGAAGGGATTGTATCCGTTAATTAATTGTGAAGAATTTAACCACAAATAATCTCTTAACCAGCCCATTAAGTAGGTAGAAGATTCATTGAATTGTGCTACATTTCCTTGCCATAGAGTTATATGTTTCCAATGCCAATAGAAAGTGACCCATCCAATAGTATTTAACATCCAAAAAACTGCCAAATAAAAAGCATCCCAAGCAGAAATGTCACAAGTACCGCCTCGGCCCGGCCCGTCACAAGGAAAACTGTAACCGAATTCTTTTTTATCTGGCATTAATTTAGATCCACGTGCGTCTAAAGCACCTTTTACTAAAATTAGTGTAGTTGTATGTAAACCTAAAGCAATAGCATGATGAACTAAAAAATCTCCAGGACCTATTGTTAAAAACAGTGAATTACTATTGTTATTGATAGCGTCTAACCAACCAGGTAGCCATATACTTCGACCAGCATTAAAAGCTGGACTATTTGTTGATGACAAAAGCACGTCAAAACCATATAAAGCTTTACCATGAGCAGCTTGTATCCATTGGGCAAAAATAGGCTCAATCAAAATTTGTTTTTCGGGAGTGCCAAAAGCAAGCATTGCATCATTATGAACATAAAGTCCTAAGGTATGAAAACCTAAGAATAAACTAGCCCAACTCAAATGAGATATTATAGCTTCTTTATGTTCCAACATTCGAGCCAATACATTATCTTTATTTTGCTCGGGATTGTAATCTCTAATGAAGAAGATAGCTCCATGGGCAAAAGCACCCGTCATGAGAAATCCAGCGATGTATTGATGATGAGTATATAATGCAGCTTGAGTTGTGAAATCCTGTGCGAGAAATGCATAAGGAGGTAAGGAATACATATGTTGAGCTACTAGTGAGGTTATAACTCCCAATGAAGCTAAAGCAAGACCTAATTGAAAATGAAGAGAATTATTAATAGTATCATAAAGACCTTTATGTCCCCGACCTAATTTTCCTCCAGGAGGAGTATGTGTTTCGAGAATTTCTTTAATACTATGTCCAATTCCAAAATTGGTTCTATACATATGACCAGCTATGATAAAAACAACTGCAATAGCTAGGTGATGATGAGCTATATCGGTCAACCATAAACTTTGAGTTTGTGGATGAAATCCCCCAATGAAAGTTGAAATAGCAGTACCAGCTCCTTGAGAAGTTCCAAAAATATGATTACTTGAATCAGCATTTTGAGCATAAACATTCCATTGACCTGCAAAAAAAGGTCCTAACCCTTGAGGATGTGGTGATGTAGTCAAAAAATTAGACCACCTAACATGCTCACCTCTTGATTCCGGAATTGCAATATGAACCAAATGACCTGTCCAAGCTAAAGAACTTACACCGAAAAGTCCTGATAAATGATGATTCAGACGAGATTCAGCATTTTTAAACCATGAAACTTTAGGTTTCCATTTAGGTTGTAAATGCAGCCAACCCGCAACTAGAAAAAGAGAAGATAGAACAACCAAAAAGAGGGCTCCATTATAAAGATCTTGATTCGTGCGTAAACCAATTGTATACCACCATTGATATACACCAGAATACGCTATATTAACTGGTCCAGAAGCGCCTCCTCGGGTAAAAGCTTCAACTGCTGGTTGTCCAAAATGAGGATCCCAAATTGCATGAGCTATTGGCCTTACATGTAAAGGGTCTTGTACCCATGCTTCAAAATTACCTTGCCAAGCAACATGAAATAAATTACCAGAAGTCCACAAGAAAATTATTGCTAATTGACCAAAATGGGAAGCAAAAATTTTTTGATAAAGACGCTCCTCGGTTATATCATCATGGCTTTCAAAATCATGTGCGGTAGCAATACCGAACCAAATACGACGAGTAGTTGGGTCTTGGGATAGGCCCTGGCTGAACTTTGGAAATCTTGATGCCATAATGCTTTTCAAATCCTCCTTAGCCATTATCCTACTGCAATAATTCTTGCTAGGAAGAATGCCCACGTTGTAGCAATTCCACCTAGAAGGTAATGAGCTACTCCTACAGCACGGCCTTGTATAATACTTAAGGCTCTAGGCTGGATAGCAGGAGCAACTTCCAATTTGTTATGAGCCCAAACAATGGATTCAATAAGCTCTTGCCAATATCCACGACCACTAAATAGAAACATTAGACTGAAAGCCCATACGAAATGAGCACCAAGAAACAAAAGACCATAAGCAGATAATGAAGACCCATAAGATTGAATAACTTGAGAAGCTTGAGCCCATAAAAAATCACGGAGCCATCCATTAATAGTAATTGAACTTTGTGCAAAATTTCCTCCAGTTATATGGGTAACAATACCTTGTTCACTCATACTACCCCAAACATCGGATTGCATTTTCCAGCTAAAATGGGAAATAACAACAGAAATTGCATTGTACATCCAAAATAGACCTAGAAAGACATGATCCCATGCAGATACTTGGCAGGTTCCACCTCTGCCAGGCCCATCGCACGGAAAACGAAAACCGAGATTAGCTTTATCAGGTATTAAGCGAGAACTACGAGCGAATAAAACACCTTTAAGTAAAATTAAAACTGTAACATGAATTGTAAATGCATGAATATGATGTATTAAGAAATCCGCAGTTCCTAATGGAATTGGTAACAAAGCTACCTTGCCGCCTACGGCAATTACGTCACCGCCTCCCCAGGTTAAACTGGTACTTGCCGATGCGTTGGGAGCAGTAAAATCTGGTGCTAAAGCATGAGTATTTTGTATCCATTGAGCAAAAACAGGTTGTAATTGTATAGCAGTGTCTGAGAACATATCTTGAGGACGTCCCAAAGCACTCATTGTATCATTATGAATATACAAACCAAAACTATGAAATCCTAGAAAAATACATACCCAGTTAAGATGCGAAATTATTGCGTCACGATGTCGAAGAACGCGGTCCAATAGATTATTATATTGAGTAGTTGGATCATAATCCCTTACCAGAAAAATAGCTGCATGTGCAGCAGCTCCAACTATTAGAAATCCACCAATCCACATATGATGTGTGAAAAGAGAAAGTTGAGTACCATAGTCAGTAGCCAAATATGGATAAGGAGGCATCGAATACATGTGATGAGCTACGATTATGGTTAATGAACCTAACATAGCTAAATTAAGAGCTAATTGAGCATGCCAAGAAGTTGTTAAAATCTCGTAAAGACCTTTATGGCCTTCTCCAGTGAATGGACCTTTATGAGCTTCTAAAATTTCTTTGAAATTATGACCAATACCCCAGTTAGTTCTATACATATGACCAGCTACTAGGAATAGAACCGCAATTGCTAAATGATGATGAGCAGTATCAGTTAACCATAAACCTCCGGTTACTGGATTTAAACCTCCACGAAAAGTTAAGAAATCCGAATATTCTGACCAGTTAAGAGTAAAAAAAGGTGTTAATCCTTTGGCAAAACTGGGATAAAGCTCAACCAAAAGATCACGATTCAGAATAAATTCGTGAGGAAGAGGTATTTCTTTAGGATCAACTCCAGCATCGAGAAGTTGATTTATAGGTAGGGAAACATGTACTTGATGCCCAGCCCAGGAAAGAGAACCTAATCCTAAAAGTCCAGCCAAATGATGATTTAACATAGACTCGACATCTTGGAACCAAGCTAATTTTGGAGCTGCTTTGTGGTAATGGAACCAACCAGCAAAAAGCATTAATGCTGCAAAAACTAATCCACCAATAGCAGTAGAATAAAGTTGTAACTCACTAGTTATTCCAGATGCTCGCCAAAGTTGGAAAAATCCAGAAGTTATTTGTATCCCCTGAAAGCCGCCACCGACATCTCCATTTAGAATTTCTTGACCTACTATCGGCCAAACAACTTGAGCACTAGGTTTGATATGAGTAGGGTCACCTAGCCATGCTTCGTAATTAGAAAAACGCGCACCATGAAAGTACATACCGCTTAGCCAGATAAAAATGATTGCTAATTGCCCAAAGTGAGCACTAAAAACTTTACGAGAAATTTCTTCCAAATCATTGGTATGGCTATCAAAATCATGAGCATCAGCATGTAGATTCCAAATCCAAGTGGTAGTGTTAGGACCTTTTGCTAGAGTTCTTGAAAAATGTCCAGGTTTAGCCCATTTTTCGAAAGAAGTTTTTACAGGATCCTTTTCCACCACAATCTTGACTTCTGGTTCCGGTGAACGAATAGTCATTGAGGTTCTCCTCTCTTCAGACGAGGCATAGGAAAAACCTACCAATAATAATTGGTGAACTTCTGAGGATAGATTTTTTTGACTTCAATCCCCCTTTTCAGTTTGAAACTGGAGCAATTACGATACAGAAATTACCTAGGCAGGTCTTCAATTTTATTATGACACAAATTTAAGGTGCTTAATGGACCATAAATATTTTCAAAGTTTATTGGGAATTTTATGTTTTTGTGAAAAAATACAAATCCAATTAGTATATTTATACAATTTATCAATTCCTTTTTGATTGTCCTGAAAAAGGAATTGATAAATTGTATAAATATACTAAAAACGTCCTGTCATTTTCAACCAATTGTGAGCTTCAATATAATTACTCGGAGCAAGTAATATCGCTTGTTTCCAATAATCAGCAGCCTGATCAAACCAAGTTTCAGAAGTTTCGACATCTCCGCGTTGGATGGCTTGTTCTCCCCGGTCAAGATAGGTTAACTCAAAGGTACCTTCTTTCAGAACCGTACTTGAGAGTTTCCCTTCTCATACGGCTCGAATAATAAAATTTTCATCCACTTCTATGTGGTTTGTCCGAAGAAAACTTTTTCAATTTTTTAAGAAATAGACGAAAAAAAGTTGATGAATTAAGTTTTTATTCCATGCTTTTACAAAAAATATAAATTTATCTTTTCTCCCACCATCGAATAAAAAATTAATTCCATAAATTTTTATTCGATAGTAACTATCTTAACAAATATTATAGAAGCTTTTTATTCCTTAAATTTTTGAAAAATTCAAGTTTATTCATATATCTTTAGGATCTTATTCTACACCACTGTTTAATTAATCAATCGGATCAATTTTAATTACAGAAATTGATTCTTTCATTTTCATTAACTAACAGATTTTAATTGTGTCAACTCAAAATTTTCAATAATTGATCTTTATGATGCTTTTCTCGGTTTATTCAATTATCCATGGAGTTAATAGGCTTTTTCCATCATAGTTGGGTTCCAATGATTTGTTTCTACAGCTGTCAAAACCCCATTTCATGATTTATATGTAGATAACCCCGATTTTTTACGGATAGTAGTTGTTCGTAACTAATAGAATCTATAATATAGATAGTCGCACGTAATGACAGATCACAGCCATATTATTAAAAGCTTGGGGCAAAGAAGGATTCCGTTCCAATGCCTGGAAATAATATTCCAAAGCTTTAGCATGTTCTCCATTACTTGTATGGATAAGACCTATATTATAGAGTATATAACTTCGATCATATGGATCAATTTCTAAACGCATTGCTTCATAATAATTTTGTAAAGCTTCCGCATATTCTCCCTCAGATTGAGCTGACATTCGTTACGGTTGTAAATTAATGAACTCCGTTCCAAAACCGTACTTGAAATTTTCAATTCATACGGCTTCTCATTTATAGTATATGGGAAAGGTTATTCATAATAATATGAAATAATATTTTTTCGAACCAACGTTATAAACTATTTTGGGTTAGTGTTTTTGTGTTAAAATATCTAACCATCCTTTTTTGTGCAGAGAGTTTATCAACAGATAGTTATTAATCCATCAAAATGTAATCTTTCACACTTTCCTCGTTCTCAATGCCTCGTATTCCATAAGGATTAGCTTGTCTGACAATCTCCGATGGTTTTATAGGTACTCAAAATACAAACGAGATGGAAATCTGTTTACTCAACCATATATTTGGTATTTAAAAAATCCTGGATTGTAACGAAGCTTTTGTATTGTCAATTCCTACACGTAATGCTATCCATTGTATATATGCCCATAAAAATAAAATTACGTAAAATTTTTTTTCATATATCATATAATATAGGTTTGACCTTATGCTTGATACTGTTATTTAGTACCTAAGGCTACATCAATCGAGAGTACTCGATAGAAGGGATTGTTTTTATTGAAAACTCACCTTCACTAAGCATAAGTATTCGCTAAAATTTTGGGATAATATTTCGTATCAAATTGATTTTCAATTCAAATTCGAGTCACACCATCTCTATAATAGGTAAATGCTTCCTTTTCCCGCTGCGTCGTCGGAATTATTCGTAATAAAATATCGGCAACAATTGTAAAAGTTTTATCAATAAAATTATCATTTTTTTGAGATCTAGGCATATTTAGTCATAAATTTATTAGAATTACATCTATCACTTTCTTTTTCTGAAAATGAAACCACAAAAAATAAAAAATTTTTTTCGATATTTGTCTTAAAGATAAATTTTTTACATATGAATATGTAAAACCTTTTCATTGAAATATATTTATTTTTTCGATTCAAGTAATTTGTTATGTCTTCTTCCAATAGAAATATTATTCATTTTTCGTTCTATAGCTAAAGATTGCGTCGATAGAAATTCGTAGGATACAATATTTAGGAAAATATTATCTTTGGAAAGATGGTTGAGTGGTTTAAGATGTAGCATTGGAAATGCTGTGTAGGCTCTAGTCTACCGAGGGTTCGAATCCCTCTCTTTCCTCATTTCTTTGTATTATTTATTAGGAAAAAGCATTTTATTTTTTTAATAAAACATATAAATTGTTAATTATATAATATATATTTTTTTTTAAACTTGACGAGAATAATATTCTACAACTAACAATTCATTAACTTTTAAATTAATCCATTCACGATTAATCATTTGATTAACTGATCCTCGCAATTGTGTTGAATCAAAGGTCAAATGATTCGGTATTTCCAATTTTTTAAATGAATTAATATTCCTAGTAATTATTGATTGAGATTTTTCTCTATTTCTTATTGTAATAATATCTCCAGGTTCACAATTATAACTTGGAATATCGACTGTATCATTATTTATAGAAATATGTTTATGATTAACTAATTGTCTCGCCCCAGGAATTGTTGAAGCCATACCCAAACAAAAAATTGTATTATCCAGACGCATTTCAAGTAATTGTAACAATATTTGACCTGTGGAACCTTTCGCATTTCTGGCAGTACGGACATATTTTAATAATTGCCTTTCTGTCAATCCATAATGAAAACGTAATTTTTGTTTCTCTTCCAACCGAATACGATACTGAGATATTTTTTTATTAGATGTTGATCGATCGATGTAACTAGATTTTGGTTTGAGTGTTTTAGCAGTGAAACCCGGTAAAGCTCCCAGACGACGTATTATTTTTAAACGAGGCCCTCGATAACGAGACATAGAAACTCCTTAATATTAAATTAATGATGAAGAAATGATATAAGATATTAAACATATAAACTTTTTGCAAAAATATATTTCAAAAGATTTTCTCTTAAAGAAATCGAGATTAATGAGTTAGACAAAGGAATAGCCCGCTATCGGAGTCGAACCGATGACCATCGCATTACAAGTGCGGTGCTCTGACCTCTGAGCTAAACAGGCTTTTAAATCGTATAGATATATATATAGATATCTATATCTAAATATTTATTCATTTGGATATATCAATTATTTTATCTAGTTTTTACTTAATAATTTAGTCATTATATCTATCAAATAAGGAAGAAGCAATCATTAAACCTACCCTGTTTTCAGGTAACTTATTAAAGTATTGCATAACAATGAAAAAATAATTATAATTCAATTATAATTCATTATAAAGGTCAAAAAAAAAAGGGGGGGTATGGCGAAATTGGTAGACGCTGCGGACTTAATTTAATTGAGCCTTGGTAGAGAAATCAGCTAAGTGATTGTTTCCACATTCAGGGAAACCTAGGGTGAAATAAACATATTAGGTAATCCTGAGCCAAATTTTGTTTACAAAATAGGTGCAGAGACTCAAAGGAAACTATCCTAATGAAAAAATTTTCCGATATTTTTCAATTACGATTCTTATGGCATCTTACTATTAATAAATAATAATAATATTATTATTATTATAATGGTCAATGTTAATAAAATGACTACTTTTTCAGTACGTAATTGCAGACGAGGATAAAGAGAGAGTCCTTTTTTACAAGCTATATCTATTTAGCAGCGGTGTAAATCATCGTAAAAAGAAAATCCGTTGGCTTTATAGACCATGAGGGTTCAAGTCCCTCTACCCCCATCGGAAGGAATAATAATATTTATTATGGATAAATATGAATACTAGAAAATATCGGCATAGTTTTAATTTCCATATTGGAATGGCAAACATGAAAATTGCCGGGATAGCTCAGTTGGTAGAGCAGGGGATTGAAAATCCCCGTGTCACCAGTTCAAATCTGGTTTCTGGCATATTACTGCATTTCAACAGATGTAATACATATAAGTTTATATGTATTACATCTATCGATTACTAATAAGCATCTTGTAGTTCATAAAAATCAGGTACAATATAATCTTTACGTAAGGGCCAACCCATCCAACTATCAGGCATTAAAATACGTTTGAGACATGGATGGTTTTCATAGATAATTCCGAACATATCATAAGATTCGCGTTCTTGGAAATCAGCACTTTTCCATACCCAAAAAACGGATGGGATTGTCGGATCTTTTCTTGATACAAAAATTTTGATACATATTTCTTCGGGTTGATCCGCGTTATCATATATTTTTGTTAAATGATATACACTAGCCAATAATCCACCAGGTTCAACATCATATGCACATTGTGAACGGAGATAATTAAAGCCGTAAACATATAAAGAAACAGCTAGAGAAGGCCAATCCCGAGATTTTATTTGTAAAGTTTCTACACCTTGATAATCAAAACCCAAAGGTCTATGAGTTAAACCGTGCTTAATTAACCAAATGGATAATCGTCCCTGTATTTTATTATTATTCTCTGAAGCCTTTACCATATTCTATATAAAAATTTTAAATTATTCTATTACTTTTGGAAGAGGTTTTAAGATTTCGGATTTCTCTCCCCTTGTTTCCAACAATGATTTCGAAGTTTTTCTAAATTTAGAAACTTGATCTAATAATTGTTGATTGAATTTTTCAGTGTCGCTAGTTGATAATAAAGCAAATTGGTGATTTAGGGTGATATATCTATTGCTTCTTCGTTCAAGTTTTTTTCTATCCCCATACATTTCTTGAGCTATTCTTTTACGAAGTTTTGTTATAGCATCTATAATAGCTTCTGGTTTAGGTGGACAACCAGGTAAATAAATATCGACAGGGATTAATTTATCTACTCCACGGACTGTGGTGTAAGAATCCGTACTAAACATACCTCCCGTAATTGTACAAGCTCCCATCGCAATAACATATTTTGGCTCGGGCATTTGTTCATACAATCTAACCAAAGATGGAGCCATTTTCATTGTTACAGTACCAGCTGTTACGATAAGATCAGCTTGCCTAGGGCTGGACCTAGGTACTAAACCATAACGATCAAAATCAAATCGCGAACCTATTAATGAGGCAAATTCGATGAAGCAACAACTTGTACCATAAAGAAGTGGCCATAAACTGGAAAGCCTTGCCCAATTGGAAAAATCATTAAAAGTTGTTAGAATAATTGAATCCATAACAGTTTTATTAGGTGAATAAAATTCTATATCATTAAGAATATTTTTGTTAAACCTGTCTCCCAACTTATTTTCAGAAAGATAATTTCTAAAATTTAAGACCATTCCAATGCTCCTTTCCGCCATGCATATATTAGACCAACAATCAGGATAGAAATAAAAATTAAGGCTTCAATAAATGAAAATATTCCAAACTCATAAAAACTCATCGCCCATGGATAAAGAAAAACTGTTTCGACGTCGAAAATGACAAAAACTAAAGCAAACATATAGTAACGGATCTGGAATTGGATACGAGCTCCTCCCATAGGTTCTATGCCTGATTCGTAACTAGTAGCTTTTTCCGGTCCCTTATTCGCAGGTGTTATCAATTTCGAAATCGAAAAAAGTATTATAGGGAAAAAACTAACTATTAATATAAATATCCAAAAATATTCATATTTATGATATTCAAACATAACGCAATCCTCCCTTTAATAGAAAAAGTCAATAGCGTTTTTTTCCTGACCTGATCGTTCCATATATCATTCTCGAATTATGTATACATTAAATCCTGATGTGTAACAATTAAACGATAGAAGAACTATATGATATTTCGTTGGATTTTTTTGTTTTGGCTAAAAAAATCGATTCGAAATTTTCGTAACTTCCGAACTATAATTGTATTATAGCTTTTGGATATTCCTCTTTTTAATTCTAATAATTTTATATTATTGGGAATTTTTAATGAAATCTTTTTTTAATTCGTGAAAGTTATATAAGTTTTGGAAAAATCGATTAGGGCTATACGGATTCGAACCGTAGGCATTCTCGGTGAATTAGTTCAAATTTCAATTTGAATTTGAACCATTTTAAAAACCCAACATGCATTTTTTTATGCATTGGGCTCGTTTATTAACTAAATATATAATTCAGTTATTTTATCATCCTTTTTTATTAATAATAAGATGATTCCGTGTGCTGATTAAGCAATCCCGAAGTTTTTACGAAAAATTAAATATTGACTTAGGCCTGTTTTTTCTTATACATGGATTTACTCACGAAAGAGTTTCTATTGCCTAATTTTTACAAAACTTCATACACCTTGAAGTTCATGGAGCAAAAAAAAGAATATCTAGAGTTCCCCGTAATGTTCTCATCATGTATTGATATTAAAAGAATGAAGAATTCACCATATCAATTTTGATTAAATTTCAAGAACAAAAACTTGAACCTTTTAATGTCAGGCTATTTTTCTCTCAGATCAAATCAAAGAGTAAGACATTTATATTTTTATTAAACATATTGATTAATATGCGAATTGAAAATTTCGAGAATCATCGGCGCACGTGTAAACGAGGTGCTCTACCACTGAGCTATAGCCCTTTATATTACTAAACATGAAAATAATACTTTTTCATATACTTTTTGTCAAGGTCAATAGATAATCTTCTAATTATTAATTATTTCAAATTGAAATCTTCTCTTTACATGAATATAATTATATTATCAGATACAAATATAAAAGGCCTACTTAACTCAGTGGTTAGAGTATCGCTTTCATACGGCGAGAGTCATTGGTTCAAATCCAATAGTAGGTAATTCGTATTATTAGATGTCACTCAGATTTAAGTGACATCTAAAAAATTTAATCTTGTATATCAAATCATAAATAAAAAAATTTAGTTGGAAATATTTGAAGAAGTATTTGCGTTTATTGCTTCTAGTCTTGCTTTAGCTCTTTCAAAAGCCAAATTAGCTTCAATAATTTGTTTCTTACCTTCTGCTTGAGCAAGATTACTTTTAGTTTTTTGAAAGGTTTCTTGAGCTTCTTGAAAATCTATTTCGATAGCTTTTTCAGCTTCATTAACTAAAATAATCATTTGATTATTTTCTATCATAGCAAAACCACCCATTAATGCCATAGTAGACCATTGTTGTTCCTTAATACGTATTTTTACGATTCCTATGTCCAAAGCAGTTAGCAAAGGAGCATGATTAGGTAATATACCAATTTGCCCACTATTTGTGGATAGGATAATTTCTTGAATTTCGGAATTCCAAACAATTCGATTAGGCGCCATTACACGAAGATTTAATGTCACTTGCTTCAACCCCCCACTTGTAAAGTAGCAGCTTTTGCAGTAACTTCATCAATATTTCCTACTAAGTAAAAAGCTTGTTCAGGGAGATTGTCTAATTCTCCAGAAAGAATCATTTGAAAACCTTTTATAGTTTCTCGCAGACTAACATACTTACCCGGAGAACCTGTGAAAACTTCTGCTACAAAAAAAGGCTGAGATAAGAATCTCTCAATTTTGCGTGCTCTTGCTACGGTTAAACGATCTTCTTCAGATAATTCGTCTAATCCCAAAATAGCTATAATGTCTTGTAATTCCTTGTATCGTTGTAAAGTTTGTTTCACCCCCTGTGCAGTCTCGTAATGCTCTTCACCTACAATCCAAGGTTGTAGCATTGTAGACGTTGAATCCAAAGGATCTACGGCGGGATAAATTCCTTTTGCTGCTAAACCCCTTGATAAAACGGTAGTTGCATCCAAGTGCGCAAAAGTAGTAGCAGGAGCAGGATCGGTTAAATCATCTGCAGGTACATAAACCGCTTGAATAGAAGTTATCGATCCTTCTTTCGTAGAAGTAATTCTTTCTTGTAAAGTACCCATTTCTGTACTTAAAGTAGGTTGATATCCGACAGCAGATGGCATTCTCCCTAATAAAGCTGAAACTTCTGACCCTGCTTGGACAAAGCGAAAGATATTATCAATAAATAGAAGCACATCTTGTTTATTGATATCTCGAAAATATTCCGCCATAGTTAGAGCTGTTAAACCAACCCTCATACGAGCACCTGGTGGTTCATTCATTTGACCGTATACTGAGGCTACTTTTGATTCTGAAATATTTTGTTCATTAATTACTTTGGATTCTTTCATTTCCATGTAAAGATCGTTTCCTTCACGAGTACGTTCTCCTACTCCGCCAAAAACTGAAACACCTCCATGTGCTTTAGCTATGTTATTGATTAACTCCATAATAAGTACAGTTTTACCAACCCCAGCTCCTCCGAATAATCCAATTTTTCCTCCACGGCGATAAGGTGCTAAAAGATCCACAACTTTGATTCCTGTTTCAAAAATAGATAGTTTAGTATCTAATTGGGTAAAAGCGGGAGCCGATCTATGAATTGGGAATGTTGTACCAGCATCTACAGGACCTAAATTATCAACAGGTTCTCCTAAAACATTAAAAATTCTTCCAAGAGTTGCTTCACCAACAGGAACACTTGAAGGAGCTCCGGTATCAATAACTTCCATTCCTCGCATTAAACCATCGGTAGCACTCATGGCAACGGCTCTTACTTTATTATTTCCTAATAATTGCTGAACCTCGCAAGTAACATTAATTTCTTGACCTGCCGAATTCTGACCTTGAACAACTAAAGAATTATAAATATTAGGCATTTTGCCAGGTGAAAAAGCAACATCAAGTACTGGACCGATAATTTGAGTAATATTTCCAACATTCTTAACAACAAGTGTGGAAGCCCCAAGAAATAAAAGATTCGTTATCATAAATTTTTTGAGAAGTTTATTATAATTAAAGTATAACGGAAAAATATTTTGTATCGAAAGAATCATTTAATAATTAAGACCTATTATCCTAATAAAATGATTGGAGATATCATGGTTTACTTTGTTTCCATAATATTTTGACCCATTTATCCTATTGTTTAATAACTAACTGAAGGCCGGAAGCTTAAGTAATAAAAAAAATTCAACATAATATATATATATATATATATATATATTTTTTTTTTTTTTTATCTATCCCTTCTATTCTATCTATAGAATATCTCTATCTATAGAATATCCGTTACGATTCCATCTTAAGATACATTTTTTAGTAAATTTTGTCCAATTTTTATATCTAACTCGATTATATACAATACAAGTATATAATGAATCTATACACTGGAAATATTCCAGGGTCAATCTGTAAAGTTTAGGAAAAATCTAAGTTAAGTGTTGGGACAAAAAAACAACCGGGTTGCATTACATATGATAAACAATATACAATAATAGTGATGTTTTATTATTAGGTTATATTCCTAATTCAGAAATTGGATAAAACTGTTTCTGGGCAAAAAATTTTTATTGGGAAAGAAAGATCCCACTATCGGGCAGACCTCATCTTTGCTAGAGTATAATTTGATTTGTAGGGAGGGACTTATGTCACCACAAACGGAAACTAAAACAGGTGCTGGATTTAAAGCTGGTGTTAAAGATTATAGATTAACTTATTATACTCCCGACTATGATACAAAGGAGACAGATATTTTAGCAGCATTTCGTATGACTCCTCAACCTGGAGTACCAGAACAAGAAGCAGGAGCAGCAGTAGCTGCTGAATCGTCCACCGGTACATGGACTACGGTTTGGACTGATGGACTTACAAGTCTTGATCGTTACAAAGGTCGATGCTATGATATTGAACCCGTTCCTGGAGAGGATAATCAATTTATTGCTTATGTGGCTTATCCATTAGATCTATTTGAGGAAGGCTCCGTTACAAACCTGTTTACTTCTATTGTAGGTAATGTATTCGGATTCAAAGCTTTACGAGCGTTACGTCTCGAAGATTTACGAATTCCTCCAGCTTATGTAAAAACTTTTCAAGGCCCACCTCATGGTATCCAAGTTGAAAGGGATAAATTGAATAAATATGGTCGTCCTCTATTGGGATGTACTATAAAACCTAAATTAGGTCTATCCGCTAAAAATTATGGTAGAGCTGTATATGAATGTCTTCGTGGTGGACTTGACTTTACAAAAGATGATGAAAATGTAAACTCTCAACCATTTATGCGTTGGAGAGATCGTTTTTTGTTTGTAGCAGAAGCTCTTTTCAAATCTCAAGCCGAAACTGGCGAAATCAAAGGACATTATTTAAATGCTACTGCAGGTACATCTGAAGAAATGTTGAAAAGAGCAGAATGTGCCAGAGAATTGGGTGTACCAATTGTTATGCATGATTATCTTACAGGAGGCTTTACCGCAAATACCAGTTTAGCTCATTATTGTCGAGATAATGGTTTACTTCTTCATATTCATCGTGCAATGCATGCAGTTATTGATAGACAGAAAAATCACGGTATGCATTTCCGTGTCTTAGCTAAAGCATTGCGTTTATCCGGTGGAGATCATATTCATGCTGGTACTGTTGTAGGTAAATTGGAGGGGGAACGTGAAGTAACACTAGGTTTTGTAGACTTGTTGCGTGATGATTATATAGAAAAAGATAGAAGTCGTGGTATTTATTTCACACAAGATTGGGTATCTCTACCAGGTGTTTTACCTGTAGCATCTGGAGGAATTCATGTTTGGCATATGCCGGCTCTAACCGAAATTTTTGGAGATGATTCCGTATTACAGTTTGGTGGTGGAACTTTGGGACATCCTTGGGGAAATGCACCTGGTGCAGTTGCTAACCGAGTTGCTTTAGAAGCCTGCGTACAAGCACGTAATGAAGGACGCGATCTTGCTCGTGAAGGTAATGAAGTTATTCGTGAAGCAACTAAATGGAGTCCTGATTTGGCTGCTGCCTGTGAAGTTTGGAAAGAAATAAAATTCGAATATGAAACAATAGATACATTATAATTATTATTTTTTTCACCTCAAATTTGGGGTGAAAAAAATGAGAAAACTCTTTGCATGAATCTTATTGGGTTTGTAGCTCAGCGGATTAGAGCTCATGGTTCCGAAGCATGAGGTCAAGGGTTCGAATCCCTTCTAACCCTTTCGGGATAAATGATCCCTCCCTAAATCTTGAAATTTTTTGTACAAGAATAGATTTCGTTTTATTATCGAATTAGTTAATTCTAATTTTTAAGGATTTGGATTTTTAATTCAATAAATGTTAGATCTTACGAACGATTTAATTATCTCATGTATTCTCACACATTTTTCCAATTAAAAATATTTAAGGAATTGGTAATCAATTTTTCGCTTTTCTCGAGACCTCATAATTATTTTTTGAAAAAGGAAGGAGCTTTTGATGTCTTTAATGAATTGGTTCGAAGATAAACGAAGATTTGGCGGATTAATTGGAGCTTTCATCGAAAAAGCTACGAAAGGATATATATTCAGTGAAAGAGAAAAAGATAAATATATAGAGATTGATACTACCAAAGGTTTATGGACTAGATGTGATAATTGCGAAAACATGTTATATGTTAGATTTTTGAGACAAAATAAACGAATTTGCGAAGAATGCGGATACCACTTACAAATGAGCAGTACAGAAAGAATTGAACTCCTAATCGATTATGGAACTTGGTATCCTATGGATGAAGATATGACTGCTCGAGATGTTCTTAAATTTTCTGACGAAGATTCCTACAAAAATCGAATCGCATTTTATCAGAAACGAACAGGTTTAACCGATGCTATTCAAACAGGTACAGGTGAATTGAATGGAATTCCTATTGCACTCGGAGTTATGGATTTTCAATTCATGGGAGGTAGTATGGGTTCTGTGGTAGGCGAAAAAATAACTCGTCTTATCGAATATGCTACTTCAAAAGCGATCCCATTAATAATAGTGTGTTCTTCAGGTGGAGCTCGTATGCAAGAAGGTACATTGAGTTTAATGCAAATGGCTAAAATATCTTCAGTTTTACAGATCCATCAGGCACGAAAAAGATTACTTTATATAGCCATTCTTACATATCCTACAACAGGAGGAGTTACTGCAAGTTCCGGTATGTTAGGAGATATTATCATTGCTGAGCCTAAAGCCTATATTGCATTTGCTGGTAAACGTGTAATTGAACAAACTTTACGTCAAAAAATACCAGATGGTTTTCAAGTTGCAGAATCTTTATTTGATCATGGTTTACTCGATTTGATCGTTCCGCGTAATTTGTTAAAAGGTGTTTTAAGCGAGATTTTTGAGCTTTATGGATCAGCCCTTCCGCAAAAAACATAATGATTATTTTTTCAGATAAATGAAGAATTGAGCTATATTCTTGGAATATTGAATAAAAACTATATATTATTCATTGGAATAAAAGAAAATTTCTATTTAGTTTAATTTTGAATAAGATATAGTATATTATATTTATTTTTTTTGACAATTTAATCCTGAGGTTATTTTTCATCATGACAGCTTCTTATTTACCTTCTATTTTTGTACCTTTAGTAGGTTTAGTTTTTCCAGCTATTACAATGGCTTCTTTATTTATATATATCGAACGAGATGACATTTTATAAAATTTTTTTTATTAGGGAATAATAATAATAAAATGGAAAAGATAATAGTATTTCATGTATATATAATACATAGGGTATTATTGCTTTCTCCATTTTTATTGGAAAATATTAAAAATTATTAATTTCAATCAGTTTCAAACTCAAGAACAATAAACTCTTTATCTACAAAATTTAAAATTATTCAATTATTCCTAGGAGATTTAGCTTCGTTATGAATTTACAAATTGAAGATATTCGAGTAGATTTTGTAACAGGATCTCGAAGAATCAGTAATTTTTGCTGGGCTTTCCTTCTTCTATCAGGTGCATTAGGTTTTTCCTCTGTTGGTTTTTCCAGTTACTTGCAGAAAAATTTAATACCTTTTCTATCCGCTGAGCAAATTTCGTTTATTCCGCAAGGACTTGTTATGTTTTTTTATGGTATAGCAGGTTCGTTTATCAGTTTCTATTTATGGTGTACTATTTTGTGGAACGTAGGTAGTGGCTATAATAGATTCGACAAACGAAAAGGAATATTATCTATCTTTCGTTGGGGATTTCCCGGAAGAAACCGACGAATTTTTATTCAATTTTTTATTAAAGATATTCAGGCGATACGTATGGAAGTTCGAGAAGGATTTTTATCTCGTAGAGTTCTTTACATTAAAATGAAAAGTCAACAAGATATTCCTTTGAGTCGTATTGAAGAGTACTCAACATTGGAAGAAATGGAAAATAAAGCGGCTGAATTAGCCCGTTTTTTGAAAATTTCTATTGAAGGTATTTAAGAAAAATCCGATTAAGTTTCTTTTTTCAAAGTTATGAAAAATTTATATGCTGTTTTTTTTCAGCGAAATTCAAGTAGTTTTTATGAAAAACCTATACCACCGACGGATTGGCCCATATCGTTGTCTGGAAAAAGCCTATAGAGCTGGCAAACGTATACAAAAAATAAAAAAAAATTATTTTTTGTATAGAAATATGCTTTTTTCCTCAAAACGGTCTTGGCAATCTATTCCTTTTTATACGAATACAGAATTAAATGATTCTGTTTTTAGAATATATCTAAGTCTCTTCGAATATAGAATTAGTTTATACCTAATGAATTTCTTCTACTTTTTGAGATTTAGGATATTAAATCAGTTTCAAAGTTTTTCTTTCGGAAATAAAATTTCGAAATATAAATCTTATGAAAAAGGCTTCAAAACTTATTCAATTTTTACAAATAGTGTAGAAAAAGGATTAATTAAAAAAATTAATAGAAAATTAGCTTGGATCGAAGCAACTCTGAATGATTCACATATATGGAAACACTACTATTTATTCCCTTCGTTTACATCTTCTGATGTAAAAGAAGACAATAAATATTCCGTATTAGGAACGACAAAAAATCCGGGATTGACAACGATAGCTTATGAATCTATAGGTTTTTTACCACGGTCAATAACACGTACCTTTTCTAGATTCAAGGCCGAATTGACAAACCAATCAAGCTCATTAGTACTCCAGGATTTTAGATTAGCAAAATATCAGGCATTAGCTTCTTTACAATATATTGGATGTTTAATTATTATTCCTTTAGCAATTTCTATTTTTTCTCAAAAATGTTTTTCAGAACCTTGGATTAATCATTGGTGGAATAGCTATCAATCCCAGATTTTTCTCACATCTTTTCAAGAAGAAAAAGCTCTAGAAAAGCTTCGAGAAATTGAAGAACTTTTCTGGTTAGATAAAATTATGGCAAATCCATTGTTTGAGACGCATTCACAAAATTTAAATGGTGAAATACACCAACAAACCATTGACTTGGTTGATAATTACAACGATGACAGTATAAAAACCATTTCACATTTATTGACAGATATTGTTTATTTGATCACTTTAAGTGGTTTATTCATCCTTGGTAAAGAACGTCTTGTTATTTTAAATTCGTGGGCTCAAGAATTATTTTATAGTCTGAGTGATACAATGAAGGCTTTCTCCATTCTTCTATTAACCGATCTATGCATTGGATTTCATTCTCCGCATGGTTGGGAACTTGTAATAAGTTCTTGTTTCGAACATTTTGGATTTGTTCATAACAAACGTGTAATTTCCTGTTTTGTTTCGACATTTCCAGTTATTTTAGATACAGTCTTTAAATATTGGATCTTTCGTCATTTAAATCGTATATCGCCTTCCATCGTAGCAACTTATCATACTATGAATGAGTGAATAAATTCAACTATTATAAAAGATTTCATCTACCACAAAATTAGAAAATTCTTGATTTTTTTATTTTTATCGCTAGTACAATGGCAGATGTCTTAGATCGAGTAATTCAAATAAATATATTAATTACTCTTTAAAATTATTTGAAACGGATAAGTGAACTATGCAAAATAGAAAATTGAATAACTTGATTATAGAATTGGTAACTCGATCGATTTCCATACTGATTATTATAAATATAGTGGTTTGGCCATCTGTTTCAGAAGCATATCCCATTTTTGCACAACAGGGTTTTGATAATCCTCGAGAAGCTACTGGACGTATCGTATGTGCTAATTGTCACTTAGCCAAAAAGTCTGTCGATATTGAAGTTCCACAATCTGTTCTTCCAGACACAGTTTTTGAAGCAGTTGTAAAAATTCCGTATGATTTACAAATGAAACAAGTACTTGCTAATGGAAAAAAAGGTTCTCTAAATGTTGGAGCAGTTCTCATTTTACCGGAGGGTTTTGAGTTAGCTCCTTCCAATCGTATTCCTCCTGAAATAAAAGAAAAGATAGGGAATCTTTTCTTTCAACCTTATAGCAGTGATAAAAAAAATATTTTAGTAATAGGTCCTATTCCAGGGAAAAAATATAGTGAAATTGTTTTTCCGATTCTTTCGCCAGATCCAGCTACTGATAAAGAAGCTCATTTCTTAAAATATCCCATCTATGTGGGTGGAAATAGGGGAAGAGGACAAATCTATCCCGATGGAAATAGAAGCAATAACACAGTTTATAATGCTTCAGTAACGGGTACAATAAAAAAGATTGTGCGCAAAGAAAAAGGTGGATATGAAATAATAATAGATGACATATCAGATGGTCATGAAGTTATTGATACTATACCTCCAGGTCCAGAATTAATTATTTCAGAGGGTGAATCTGTAAAGACTGATCAACCTTTAACTAATAATCCAAATGTTGGTGGGTTTGGTCAAAGTGATGCAGAGATAGTACTTCAAGATCCATTACGTATTCAAGGTCTTTTGCTATTTTTCGGGTCAGTTATTCTAGCGCAAATTTTTCTGGTACTCAAAAAAAAACAATTTGAAAAAGTACAATTAGCTGAAATGAATTTTTAGGTTTTTTTTTCATTCAAGTCAATTTCAAAGAGTTTGTTACGATAAAACTTTTTCCGTTATATTTTATTGAAAAAACTTTACCCTTTTTAGTCAAAAGGGTAAAGTTTAATAACTAAGTCCTAAAAAAGATCATCCATTTGCATCTATCTTTTTTTTGTATTATTTCATCCTTGCATTATAGAGATGATCCCAATCCGGAATACGAGCCATAGAAAAAGATACCTACCAAACCGATCACGATGATACCAGCTACAGTACCTATTAGCCATAAAGGAATCCTTCCGGTAGTATTGGCCATTGAATTAACCCCTCCTCCTTCTTTTTTTCAAAATTTTATTAAATAGTCATATCTATAGACATATACAGTTACAAATAATGGTTAAAAAGTTTTTCTTCCAGATAAGGCAAATTTTATATTCTTAATTAAAAAAATAATTAGAAAAAAGAACAGCAAGTACAAATATTAGTAGTAAACCCCAATAGAGGCTAGTACGATTTAATTCTACACTTTGTTTATTTGGATTTGGTTGTGTCATAGCTTTAAAATTATTTTTTTAAGAGTTTATCGTTGGATAAACTGCATTGCTGATATTGCTCCCAAAAAGAAAACTGTAGGTACAGCCAATCCATGAACGGCTAACCATCTTACTGTAAAGATTGGATAGATTTTATCTATAGTCATTAATACTCTCCCTAAAAGGATTTTGTAAATTCATCGATTTGTTCTAACGAATTGAAACGACCAGTAATTAGTGGAACTTCTTGTCGATTTTCCGTAAAATATTCATTCGGACGAGGACTTCCGAATACATCGTAAGCCAAACCTGTGCTGACAAATAACCAACCTGCAATGAATAAAGAAGGTATAGTAATGCTATGGATTACCCAATATCGAATACTGGTAATTATATCAGCAAAAGGACGCTCTCCTGTATTTCCAGACATGGTTAGCTCCGTGTATATTTGTAAAGAAAAAAGGGATCATTAATCCCATAAAGGAGTAAAATTAGAAGATTTGTAATCTGCTAATATTAGGCCCTCCCTCAATCTTGTTATGTTGTCAATTTCATACCAAAGGTATTTCTGAAGCATACTTACTTAGTATAGCTAACGTTCTTTCAACGTAGCAAGAAAAATTTTAATAAACTTTAAATGGATCAAATTGATATTAAATAGAATAATAAGTTCCAAATAGTTTCTTAAAAAATAGAAAGTTATTATAATAAATTGAATTATTTATCAGTTTTGCTTAGTATTGACATTTTCATATCCAAAATGAATAATGAATTTTTCAAATTAAAGATTTTATATATTAAATGTCTCTACTTATTTATGAATTCGATTCAGCTTTTTGTTGAGTAATGTAAACACTAAACCGAAAAAACTCATAATACTATTCGATATTTTTTTTCAAAGAAGTATTATTATCATCATTATATATTATAATAATAGTTATTTACCCTCTACCTTATTATTACCATTACTATTATTAGTTATACATACTCCATATACTTTTTTTATCATATGAATCGAAAAAATTGAAATTTTTTTCCGGTATAAATTTTATATAATTCATTCACGGAAGTATATATGATATCATTATTAGGTTCTTCATGCTTATTATATTTAGTTATCTCCTGTTTTTAATTGGAGCTTTAGTTTTAGCATTAGTTTTATTCATCGGTTTAAGCAAAATAGAACTTATTTAGAAAAAATGACTTAAGGGGATATAAAATTTCACTGTATTTCTGAAAAATTAATTAGGGATCGGCAATGAACTGAAAAAATCCATTAATTGGATATTATTTCGATCGATGAAGGAGAATAAATGGTTGAAGCTTTGTTGTCTGGGATTGTTCTGGGTCTAATTCCAATAACTTTGGTTGGATTATTCGTAACTGCATATTTACAATATCGACGTGGCGATCAATTAGATCTTTAAATTATTATTGAATTTCGTTCTTTTTCAAGAACTTTCCTCGAGAGGTTTTATGTAGAACTAGAACCTCTCGACATTCACGCTCTGTGGGACTTGAACCTACGACATCAGGTTTTGGAGACCTGCGTTCTACCGAACTGAACTAAGAGCGTTTTTAGAATGACTTAAATTTAAATCTTTATATATAAAAGATATATATATATATATATATCAAGATAGGGATGACAGGATTCGAACCTGCGACATTTTGTACCCAAAACAAACGCGCTACCAAACTGCGCTACATCCCTAGGATTTTTTTTAGTATATCATGACTAAACTGTTTCCTTTTTCCTATTGCGATAATTAACGTAATGCAGTATGTACCATATATAAATATACAAATTAAAACATAGAACGAATTATCTTTAGAAAATAAAAAAGGAAAATTAACGATGCAAGATGCAAAAACCTATCTATCTACAGCACCTGTTTCAGCTACGTTGTGGTTCGGATTCTTGGCCGGTTTATTGATAGAGATTAATCGTTTTTTTCCAGATGCATTAGTTCTTCCATTTATTTAAAAATTAATACCAACTAATTATTAAATAAATAATAAATGAGAATTTTATATAGCTCCATTAATTTTTTGTATCAAATTTAAGGTTCGTGATTGGTATTCATTGATATTTTTTTATGGTTTTTTTTTTAAACCCGAAGTTTCAAATAGAAAATTATGGCTAAAAGTAAAGAGATAAGAGTAACAATCAATTTAGAATGTATTGATTGTGCACAAAATTTTGGAAAAAGATGTCGTCGGGGTATCTCCCGATATACTACTCGAAAAAATCGTCGCAATACTCCAATTAGATTGGAATTAAAAAAATTTTGTCGTTATTGTGGTAGGCATACTATCCACAAAGAAATAAAAAAATGAAGAGTGTTTCAAAGGTTTATAGAATTAAGTTATGACCAAATCTAGAAAATCCTCCCGTAAACGTATTCCAGCAATTAGATCCGGAGAATTCATTGATTATAAAAATATAAATTTGCTTCGACGATTTATTAGTGAGCAAGGAAAAATTTTATCTAGACGAACAAATAGATTAACTTCAAAGCAACAGCGTTTATTGACTCTAGCAATTAAACGAGCTCGTGTTCTAGCTTTATTACCTTTCCTTAATAACGAAAATTGATTCGTTATTTCTTATGCAAATTTTTTGCTATCATTGGAACCTCCCGGATGTTTTATTTTAGAACTTACCGGAGAGGTTCTTTGCTATTTCTATAATTTCTTGCTAATGTCTTTTACTATTGAGGAAAGAACGACTCTGTCTAATATAGCGATTTGGGCAAGTATTTTTCGATTTAAAAGAATTCTGTTTCGATACGAATATTGAATTAGTTTGTTATAGGAAATTCCATTATCTCGTGCTGCTGCATTAAGTCGAACGATCCATAAACGTCGAAGATTTCTTTTTCTTCTAACCCCATCGCGATAAGATGACGCTAATGCTCTCATTCCCTGTTGGTTAGCAGTTCGAAAAAGTTTCGAATGAGTTCCACGAGATCCAGATGTAAGTGTAAGAATATTCTTACGACGTTTTCGTGCCACGTAACCACGTTTAACTCTAGTCATTGATTTATACTACTCCCCCGAATTACTAAAAAACGTTCTATGCAAGAAATAAAAAAAAATAATTAATTACGAAATATTGATTAATTTTTCCGTATTTCTAGTTCCTTTTACTAGTTGCAATTTTATATATTGATGCGTTATAGCATATATATATATATATATCGAACTTATTCACTTCATATTTTTTATTAAATCGTTATATACCTTCTCTCTAAATTTCTGATGTATGAAATAAAAAATTCCAGAAGTTTTTGCTGCTATAACTTTCCTCAACATGATTCTTTTGGATTTGATAACCTCTTAATGAGAGAGGAATGAGACCTCCAACTAGACAAAATCATGAATTCCTTTGTTTCTGTAGTTTCCCCTTCAACGATTAGGTCCTTTCAAAATGCCGAAGCTTATATATGCTAATTCTCAGTCACTTGTATATTTCCTGATTCTGAGCTTTTTTCTATAAATCAAATGATAGAGAAAAAAATTCTCTTATAGGAAAATTTTTTATTTAATCAATGGCACTTTATTGAAAAATTTGCTGGATAGCTGACCGTTACATTTCGTTTTTACAATAATATAATCAATATATTTTAAAATTTTTGGATATATTCCTCGCTTAATGAATTGATGATCAATCGCTATCATTGAAGAATAGCTTTCCACCCAAAATAAAGGTGATCGGATTCGCACCGAAAAAACTATGAATTTCATTCAGAATAAAATGAATGATGTATCGTTATTCCAATTATTATGAGAGAATTAATCTGCATTATAGTTATCTCAAATAATAAAGTTTTAAATTCAAACAAGTCGCACATACACTCTAGTACATACTCCTCGACGTTGGGGACATCCTCTAAGGGCAGGGGATTTTGTTCTATTTCCAATAGGTTGTCTTTTATTTCTAATTAGTTGTTGAATAGTAGGCATTCTAAATTGTCTGCAGAATCTAACAGTTCGGATTAAACCTAACGCTAATAAAATTATTCACTTTTATATATTTATTTTTAATTATTCGTAGAATTCGAATCATTTTCTATAGCAACTAAGTCGACAATACCATAGACTTTTGCTTCTTTCGCCGACATAAAAACATCTCTTTCCATATCTTCGGAAATAACCCACAAAGGTTTACCTGTTCTTTGTACATAAACTTTGGTGATACAATCGCGGAGTTTCAAAACTTCTTCGGCCTCCATAATGCATTCTCCGGCTTGTCCATCGTAGTAAGAACTAGCTGGTTGATGAATCATTACCCTATTAATAAAATATCTTAGCTTTTTGTTTAAAATTCAAAATGAAACGAATGAATGAACTGTACATGCATTATTAGGTGCATACAGCTTTGCAATATATATATATATATATATATTTGATATCTTTCTCGAATTTATATAATAATTCCGAAATTGTAAAAATCTTATCCTATAACCTAAAAAACCATCTTTCATATAATATAATAGTACGATCGTTCCATTGCTATATGAAAAATAAAAAGATTATTTTTATATAACAATTTCAAAGTTTTTTCCAGTTAAAATTTCATGAGTAAATTTTTTAATACGAATTTATGACGCTAAAATAAATTCATTTAAAATAGAATTCATACTGAAAATTTCTCATTTGTGTATAAAACGATTAAGTAGTCGTGTTATTTCCACTTTAACCTCTTCGGGGTTAGACATAAACATGAAAGAAAAACTCATTGACACAAAGCGTGAGGTAGTGCTATACGTTTGGTGATCTCTCCCCCGGTTAAAATGAAAGAACCCATCGAAGCTGCTAATCCCATGCAAATTGTATGTACATCAGGTACTACGAATTGCATAGCGTCATAAACAGAAATTCCAGCTAGAACGGCACCACCTGGGGAATTGACATATAAGTACATATCTTTACTTTCATCTTCTCCATTAAGGTACATCATAATACCAATAAGTTGGTTTGCTATTTCGTCATCCACTTGTTGACCTAGAAAAAGTAATCTTTCCCGATAAAGTCGATTGATTAAGATAAATTCGTCATTTTTTTCTCATAGAAACTGTACGAGCATTTTGTAAATGCATACAGCTTAAACCGTTGTAAAAAATTAGATATTTTCTACATCTTGTTGTTCAAATTTTTTTTTTATCCATTGAACTTCTTATATTGTATATTGATGTATTTTTTTGTATTACAACAATTTTTTTTATTTTCATAATAGTTTTTAATTCAAATCTTTAGGTTCAGGCTCTACTTCATTAAAAAAATTAATCCGATTTTTATTTGTACGTATAAACAAATAATTTAAATTTATTAATTATAGTTTCGCAATCTTTTATTTAGTTACTAATTAAACAACTGAAAGAAGTTCAAATACTTCATTTATTGGAATTAACCATAGATTTATCCGATTGATAATTTTTTCAATCTCAACCTCACGCTTTGGATTTTTCAACGGATTCGTGAATTTCGAGTGAGTGATGAACGATTCAGTCGGATAGAATGATGGATGATAAATTCCGTATAACTAAAATGTTTAATAAGTCGCACTATACGTCAATCCATACGGCATCTTCTTCTCCAGGGAGACGAAAAGGAACTTTAGGAACACCAATAGGCATATTTATTTCTCCATAAATTAAATACAACTCTATTATTTTAAAACGTAGGTAATGAGACAAATAGATTATAATATATTAATATTATTATATCGTAATAGTCATGAAAAACATATCAAATTATATCAAATTCGATATATAATACTTCATGAGTGTAAATGACATATTTGAATGCATATTTAATTAAAAATGTAGTAAGTGGGACCAATCTCCACGCTGTGAACCCAAATACAGAAATGCTAAAATGTTTTTGTTTATGTCTATTGGTAAAGAACTTAATTAGTATTTTATGTTAACCCCTGGGATGATTACGAAGGGTTTATTAAGGAATAGCTAATAGCATTTTCCAATGCGAAAAAGTTACATAGTTTTTTTAATTCTCTCTGAGAAAGGGGTATTTTATGGGTTTACCTTGGTACCGTGTTCATACCGTTGTTTTAAATGATCCCGGTCGCTTAATTGCTGTACACTTAATGCATACTGCGTTAGTTTCTGGTTGGGCTGGTTCAATGGCTTTGTATGAATTAGCTGTTTTTGATCCCTCAGATCCTGTTCTTGATCCAATGTGGAGACAGGGTATGTTTGTGATACCTTTCATGACTCGTTTAGGAATAACAAAATCATGGGGAGGATGGAGTATCACAGGAGAAACTGTAACTAACGCCGGTATATGGAGTTATGAAGGTGTAGCTGCAGTACATATAGTATTATCGGGTTTATTATTTTTGGCCGCTATCTGGCATTGGGTTTTTTGGGATTTAGAATTATTCCGTGATGAACGTACGGGCAAACCCTCGCTCGATTTACCGAAAATTTTTGGAATTCATTTGTTTCTTTCTGGAGTACTTTGTTTCGCGTTTGGGGCTTTTCATGTAACAGGTTTGTTCGGTCCTGGTATATGGGTATCTGATCCTTATGGATTAACTGGAAAGATACAACCCGTAGCACCAGCTTGGGGTGCAGAAGGCTTCGATCCTTTCGTTGCAGGAGGTATTGCTTCCCATCATATTGCTGCAGGTATCTTAGGTATATTAGCAGGTCTGTTTCATCTTAGTGTTCGTCCTCCCCAAAGATTATATAAAGGGTTACGTATGGGAAATGTCGAGACAGTCTTATCTAGTAGTATTGCTGCCGTTTTTTTCGCTGCCTTTGTAGTTGCTGGAACTATGTGGTATGGTTCTGCGGCAACTCCAATAGAATTATTTGGCCCTACGCGTTACCAATGGGACCTAGGATATTTTCAACAAGAAATAGATCGACGAATTCGTTCAGCAAAAACGGAAAATATAAATTTATCAGAAGTTTGGTCCAAAATTCCTGAAAAATTAGCTTTTTATGATTATATTGGTAATAATCCTGCAAAAGGTGGTTTATTCAGAGCTGGTGCAATGGATAATGGAGATGGAATAGCTGTTGGTTGGTTAGGTCATGCTGTTTTTAAAGATAAAGAAGGACACGAACTTTTTGTACGTCGTATGCCTACTTTTTTCGAAACTTTCCCAGTCGTTTTGTTAGATGAAGAAGGTATTGTTCGAGCCGATGTTCCTTTTAGAAGAGCAGAATCCAAATATAGTGTTGAACAAGTAGGTGTAACTGTTGAATTTTATGGTGGTGAACTCGACGGAGTTAATTTTGATGACCCAGCTACTGTAAAAAAATATGCTAGACGTGCTCAATTAGGTGAAATTTTTGAATTTGATCGTGCTACTCTAAAGTCCGATGGTGTTTTTCGCAGTAGTCCACGAGGTTGGTTCACTTTTGGTCATGCCACATTTGCTCTTCTCTTCTTTTTTGGTCATATATGGCACGGTGCTCGAACACTTTTCAGAGATGTTTTTGCAGGTATTGATCCAGATTTGGATGCTCAACTTGAATTTGGAGCTTTTCAAAAATTAGGAGATTTAACTACCAAGAGATAGAAATTTTGAATTCTATTTCTATGTTTTTTTCTTAATAGATGGAGATCAAGTATAAAAAACAGATGTTTCAATCTGTTCCATCTATCCAATTTGTCTAAAAAATGATCATTTGATTACTACGAAAATTCTCTGTAAATTTTTACTCAATATACAAACATATGGAAGCATTGGTTTATACATTTTTATTGGTAGGTACTTTAGGTATTATTTTCTTTGCTATTTTTTTCAGGGAACCGCCCAAAGTACCAAGCAAAGGGAAGAAATAATATCTTCCATCAAATCTTGTATTTTTCTATGACCAATGACTCTCTAAATAGAAAGTCATTAGTCATATTTAATCTTCATGTTCCTCGAAGGGATCCCTAAGTTCATCAGAAGGTTTTCCAAAAGCAGTATAGAGGGCATAACCAGTAAAACTGATAAGTAAACAAGATATGGAGATAGCGACAAAAGTTGCAGTTTCCATTTTTTATTAGTTCCAAGATAATGGTATATTTTCGATGTATATTTTCAATATAATAGTACACAAAGTTACTAAATCTCAACCAAATCCGAGAAGTTTATGGCTACACAAATAATTGATGATGCTCCTAAAACAGGAGGAAAAAAAAGTGGTATAGGTGATATATTAAAACCATTGAATTCAGAATATGGAAAGGTAGCTCCCGGCTGGGGAACAACCCCTTTAATGGGTATTGCAATGGCTCTTTTTGCAGTTTTTTTAGTTATCATTTTGGAACTTTATAATTCTTCCGTTTTATTAGATGGAGTTCAAGTTAGTTGGTAATACATTAGGATTTGAAGAAAAATGAATAGCTACAAAAAGAATTTGTAATCTGTAAAAGATAACTTTTAATTTTGGTAGTTCAATCGTGTAATTATTAATCAGAAGGATTTTTTCGAATATGGGTGTGCGACTCGTTTGGATCAATCGTTTTATTAATAGTATGGGATTTGTAATCTCCTCATATTAAATGAGATTTTTATCTTGTCAAATGTTTCCAAAATTATTAGCACTTGAAGCACAAAAGTAAAAGAAATTAAAACTATGACTAATTCGTACAAACCCATTCATTCGACTCCGTAATCGACCTCTGATATCTCTCAATTTCAATTACTTAAATAGATATTAAAATATTATATATAGATTTGTTTTTCGAAATTTTTGAATAGAAAGATTTACTGAATAAATGATAAGAAAGAGTTTAATCCATTATATCTTTCTTTCTAAGTCATCGGAGCGTAATCAGAATCTAAAGTTTTAGGAACAATTATTACGAGTTGAACAAGATAATCTTGGTATTGAATTTAACAAATTAAAGAGATTGCTCAAATTTTTACAAAAATTCGAAAAAATGAATTATAGAAATTTACTTGAGACGTTGGCGAGTAAAAATTTTGAAATATTTTGAATATTTGGAGATTTTTTTCGTTTGAGCCGTGTGATTATAAATAATCACTTACGGTTTCTTGGGGGGGAAACATTTCTAACCTATCCCGATAAGGTTTATGATTGGTTTGAAGAGCGCTTAGAGATCCAAGCGATTGCAGATGATATCACCAGTAAATATGTACCTCCGCATGTTAATATTTTTTATTGTTTGGGTGGGATTACTTTAACATGTTTTTTGGTTCAAGTAGCTACCGGGTTTGCCATGACTTTCTATTATCGGCCTACTGTAATTGAAGCTTTTTCATCTGTTCAGTATATAATGACTGAGGTTAATTTTGGTTGGCTTATTCGGTCAGTTCATCGATGGTCAGCAAGTATGATGGTTTTAATGATGATTTTGCATATTTTTCGTGTTTATCTTACAGGTGGTTTCAAGAAACCACGTGAATTGACTTGGGTTACTGGTGTTATTTTAGCAGTATTAACCGTGTCTTTTGGTGTAACGGGTTATTCATTACCTTGGGATCAAATCGGTTACTGGGCTGTCAAAATTGTAACTGGTGTACCAGAGGCTATTCCAGTAATTGGATCTCCATTAGTTGAATTATTAAGAGGAAGTGTGAGTGTGGGTCAATCCACATTAACTCGTTTTTATAGTTTACATACCTTCGTATTGCCACTTCTTACTGCAATAGTTATGTTGATGCATTTTTTAATGATTCGTAAACAAGGTATTTCGGGTCCATTATAATATATATTATATATATTTTTTAGGTCTAAATTATATCTTACTACCATATATTAATAATGGAATTCGCTTACTTTTTATTTCGTTGACGTTAAATTTTTGAAAAAAGGAAAAAATGGATTATGGGAGTGTGCGACTCCGTTTAATTATTAGTTTTGTTATACAGGAATTTAATATAATCTGTCACATAAAAAATAGTTATGTGTTTTTATCCCCCGATTATTTTTTCTAGAAAGAAAAAGTAAAAACTTGGACAGTTTTTCTACCAAAGAACATATTTCTATGATTGAATAAAAAAAAAGATTTCGTCAAATTCAGTAATTTTTTTCTTGCATATTTCGGAATGGCAAAAAATATAGTATGGAAATGCATTCATTCCTATTGCATTTCTCTCGAAAATATCGGAATGAAAAAAGATCTAATGAAACACAATAAAAAAGCAAAATAATAAATGAGTCAAAATTTTGTATCTAACAAAAATGCGAATAGGGGAGACTATCCAGGAAATAAAAAAATTTAATTTATTTGGATTATGAGTATCAGACAAAATTTTATATATTTTTTGTTATTACTTGAGCCGGATGATAATAAATTATCATGTCCAGTTCTTTGGGGGGATTCTTAGAACCTATCCTGATAACAAAAAAACCCGATTTGAGTGATCCTATATTACGAGCTAAGTTAGCTAAAGGTATGGGGCATAACTATTACGGAGAACCTGCTTGGCCAAATGATCTTTTATATATTTTTCCAGTAGTTATTCTGGGTACTATTGCCTGCACTGTAGGTTTGGCTGTTTTAGAACCTTCAATGATTGGTGAACCTGCAAATCCCTTTGCAACACCTTTGGAAATATCACCGGAATGGTATTTTTTTCCAGTATTTCAAATACTTCGCACCGTACCTAATAAGTTACTAGGTGTACTTTTAATGGCTGCGGTACCCGCAGGATTATTAACAGTACCTTTTTTAGAGAATGTTAATAAATTTCAAAATCCTTTTCGTCGTCCAGTAGCCACAACAGTGTTTTTAGTTGGTACTGTTGCGGCTCTTTGGTTAGGTATTGGAGCTGCTTTACCGATTGATAAATCGCTTACTTTGGGATTATTTTAGAAATTACTAGTTATTTTTTGGTAAAAAAAAATTAAATACGGCTTGAATGAAAAAATAATAGAATAGGGAGGAGGAGAGAAATACCCAATAATCTTAAAATTAAAGTTAAGATTTGGGGGGGGTATCTCTCAATATAAGAAAACGTTTCTCGATTGATTTATCGAAGAAATAAAAATTTTATTTCTTCGATAAATCAATCGAGAAACGTTTTCTCAAGGCTTCCAATACTTGTTCCACCGACTTCTTACCAAAATTTTTTATTTTTATCAAATCATCTTCACTATAATTTAATGAATCGGCTATTGTATGTACATTGACCTTTTTGAGACAATTATAAGCTCTAGCAGGTAATTCCAATTGATCAATAAATATATGTTTAAAAGCTATATCTTTTGTCATTTCCTCTATATCCAGTGATATTAATCGTGGAGGATAATAAGGTATATCGGATTCAGTTTTTTTATTTATCTCAGAACTTATCTCTTTTCTTTCTGAATTTATTAGAGGAATAAATAAATCAATCAAATTTCGAGAAGCTTCATAAAGTGCTTCTTTTGGAGTGAGACTTCCATCAGTCCATATTTCAAGAAAAAGTATTTCTTTTGTTTTTTCTTCGCTTTCGAAAGAATGAACACTGTAATTTACATTTCTTATCGGCATGAATACGGCATCGATTGGAAAAATACCGTCCCGATATTTTTGTAAATTTTCTATGCGATATCCACGATCTTTCTCAATATTTGATTCAATATCTAACGAAATGGCTTCAGTTAAAGTTGCAATATATTGTGTACTATCGATTACCCGAATACAAGACGGTCCTTTAATATCTCGAGCAGTAACTTTATCCGGTCCATATATAGAAATATATGCTTTTTGGGGTTCATAAGAATCACTTTTCAAAACAATATCTTTCAAATTAATTAAAATATCATGAATTGATTCTTGAATACCAATTATTGTAGAATATTCATGTTTTACCTTTTTAATTTCAGCATATGTTATAGAAGCCCCTTCAATTTCATTAAGTAATGCTCTACGCATAGCTATCCCAACTGTATTGGCTTGACCTTGTCTGAAGGGTGAAATAGCAAATCGTCCATAAAGAAGACGTTTGCTTTCCATTCTAGATTCGATACACCTCCATTGTAATATTTGAGTAGATACTTCCATCTCATCTTGAATCATATTAATTTTTTATTAGAAGGGTTTTTTATACACGTCTTTTTCTGGGAGGTCTACATCCATTATGTGGCATAGGTGTCACATCACGTACAAAACTGAGTGTAATACCACTTTTACGAATGGTTCGTAATGCTGTATCTCTTCCTGGACCTGGACCACTAATCATAACTTCAGCTTGTTCCATACCTTGATCAATCAATAGTCGGGTAGCGTTTTCCGCTGCGGTTTGAGCAGCAAATGGTGTGCTTTTTCTTGCACCTTTGAACCCACAAGCACCAGCGGAAGACCAAGAAACAACTTGTCCGCGTATATCCGTAATAGTTACAATCGTATTATTAAAACTTGCTCGAATGTGAATAACTCCTCTAGGTAATCTACGTTTACCTTTACGTAGATTTATTTTTTTTACAGATTTTGGCATAGTTTAGTATATATATATAATTCGATGCAACTTACCGATCTTTTTTTTTCTAACCCTGTCTTTGTTTATGTTTCGGATTGGGGCAAACTACCATTATTTGTCGTCGACGACGAATTAATCGACAATTTTCACAAATTTTACGAACAGAAGCACGGATCTTCACATTTATATCCTCCTTTTTTTCATGTATGAATTTTTCAATTATTTGAAGATCTCGCACGAAGTCTATATGTTATACGACCTTTAGTTAAATCATATGGACTCAATTCTACCTTAACTCTATCTCCCGGCAATATTCGTATATAATTTCGCCTTATTCTTCCCGAAATGTGAGTTAACACTTGACATCCATTATCTAAACACACACGAAACATAGCATTCGGAAGTGATTCCGTAACCACACCTTCCATATCGATTGAATTTTGTTTCTTCATTAATAGGAGAATTTTTCTCTAAATTAACGGATGTTGATGGAAATAGTAGTCCCAAAAAGATTTTATATATTGAATTACCATACATAACATAAAAGTTCTCCCCCTATTTTTTTTTGTCGAGCTTCTCGATCTGTCATAATTCCCCCAGAGGTTGAAAGAATTACAATTCCCATTCCACCTAAAACTTTTGGAATTTCTCTATGGTTAGAATATATTCGTAGACCTGGTTTACTAATACGTCTTAAAGTTGTTATATATGATTTCTTCCTTTTTCCTTGGTACTTTAAATTTAATATTAAAATATCCTCATTTTGTTGATTATCAGTAAAATCCTCTATGAAACCTTCTCGTGATAGAATTTTTGCAATATCTCTAGTTGCATTAGTGGCAGGTATTTCAACAGTTCTTATTTTCCCCAAATTTGCATTTCTTATAGAAGTGATCATATTAGCGATGGTATCGTTACCCATAAAAACTCCTTGAATTGATCGAAAAAAATACTTTTCTAACTCTTTGTTCCATTCTACTAAAACAGGTATAAAAGTGAATTTGAAATAAATAAACATAATGATATTATCAAAATAATTTTTCTATTAAATCTTAGATTTGCAAACAGAATGATCTGGTGCAAATGATAATATGAATAGAAATTATTTATAAAACTTCTGGCGCTAATGATAGTATTTTTGTAAAATTTACTGCTCTCAATTCTCTAGCAATTGGACCGAAAACACGAGTTCCTTTCGGGTTACCTTCTTGATTGATAACAACTGCTGCATTATCGTCAAATTTTATTATTGAACCATTATTGCGTTTAAATTCTTTTCGAGTACGTACAATAACTGCTCTAACTATTTCTGATTTTTTTATTGGCATATTTGGAACTGCTTCTTTAACCACAGCGATAATAATATCACCAATATTTGCATATTTACGATTACTTGTTCCTATAACTCGAATACACATAAGTTTTCGAGCTCCGCTATTATCTGCAACATTTGAATAAGTTTGAGGTTGAATCATCTTTCTTTCGTTTATAAATTTTTACCCCCCCTTTTTTTTTTTACCCTAGAAAAAATAGAATATTTTATACTAGGAGGAGGGGGGGTAAAAAAATTGAATATGTGTTAATAAATGAAAAATTTTATCTTTTATATTTTATCATGTTTTTCATTAGTCGTAATGAAATTGGTACGTATAGGCATTTTATATGCAGCAATTCCCATCGCCGCTTTAGCAATATTTCCAGAGACTCCACTTATTTCATAAAGTATTTTTCCAGGTTTAACAACAGCTACCCAATATTCTGGAGATCCCTTACCAGAACCCATACGTGTTTCTGCAGGTCTTATAGTAATTGGTTTATCGGGAAATATACGAATCCATAGTTTTCCACCACGACGAGCATAACGGGTTATTGCTCTTCGTCCAGCTTCTATTTGTCGCGATGTAATCCAGGCGGGTTCAAGTGCTTGAAGGGCAAATTTTCCAAAACAAATAGAATAGCCTCGGGTAGCGATTCCTCTTAAATTTCCTCTATGTTGTTTACGAAATTTGGTTTTTTTGGGGTTGTAGTCGGTCTTTATCGCTACTTCAGAATCGGACATGAAAATTTATGTTCATCCGGCTCCTTATGAATAAAAAATTTATCGATCTATTAAATAATTTCCCAAGGATTGGGAAAAAAAATTCATGGGCAAATATCGACTCTGAAATAATTTTATCATATTGTACCGAATTGGTTTCTTTCGCCATCCTAGCCTAATGAATAAATTTAAAATTCTCTAGATTTCCTCGTTTTCATGATTAAATATTTTTCGATTAGGTTTCTTTTCCGCAGTTGAGCTTATATTTTACCGTTCAAGTCTCTTAGTTTTATTGAATCTAAGCTCTATTTTTTTGCCTTGTAATACTGCTTATTCCGGAATGGTTTTATTTCTTCGTAAACCATACGATTGTTTTGTATCTTATTCCGCTTCACAAAGGAATACTCTTTTTTATTCTTGTGGAAACATAAATCTAATAAAATTTAATTATTAGTGAGTTCATTGGTTCGTTCCAATATATATATAGCCATGAATTATTTCTAGTAAAAAACTAGATTTTCATAATTTTGACTCAATTTGTCAAAACTTTGATACAAACGAGTCACACACTAAGCATAGCAAGTTTTTCGTGTTTAATTAATGATAAAATCAGTTGAATTAGGTGAAATCATTCCTCGTTTTTAAATATCCAAACTTTTATTCCTAATACTCCGTATATTGTTTGAGCCGCATAATAACAGTAATTAATTTGAGCTCTAATAGTTTGTAAAGGAACTCTACCTTCTCGTGCCCATTCAACACGAGCTATTTCGGCTCCATTTAGACGTCCCGCTATTTGTATTTTAATACCTTCGATATTTCCTTTTTTTGCTAATTCAATAGCTTTTCTCATAGTTCTTCTGAAAGCTACTCTACTTTCTAATTGCAAAGCTATATATTCTGCAAGAATATTAGGTTCTTCATAAGGTTTGGCTATTTCAATTAGGGTTAGCCTAAGTCTCTTATCCACAGGATTTGATACATTTTGTACATCACTTTTTAATTGTTCTATTCCCCGGCCACGATTTTCTATTGATAAAGCTGGAAAGCCTGTATATATTTCAACTTGAATCAAATCTGTTTTTCTTTGAATTTCAACACGTGCGATTCCACCATAATTTGAAGAATTTCTTATATGTTCCCGCACGTAAAGTTCGATACGATTACGTATTCGTCTATCGCCCCCAAATAGTTCGGAATATTTCTTGGGTTTAGCAAACCAATATGAACGATGACTTTGTGTTATACCAAGTCTAAAACCAAGCGGGTTTATTTTTTGTCCCATATATACCTTATTCCAAATCCTATTAATAAAATTTAATTACTTAATTCAGAAGTTATTTCCATTACAATACTTATATGACAAGTAGGTTTATGTATGGGGTAACCACGTCCTTGAGCTCTTGGTTGCAATCTTTTTAAGAAACTTCCTTTATCTACTTGGATTTTACTTATAAATAAATTGGTTTTATTTAATCCAAAATTATGACTTGCATTGGACGCTGCAGAAGAAAGTAATTGGGATATTGGATTACACGCATGATACGGCATAAATTCTAATATCATAAGTGCTTGTTCATATGAACGACCACGTATTTTACTAATTACTCTTCGTACTTTATGAGGAGACATACGGATATACTTAGCAAAAGCTTTAATTTTTTGATTGGAGTTTCTAGTTTTCATCAAAAATGATCCTCCAATTAACGTCGAGATTTTCTATCATTTTTTGCATGTCCCTTAAAAGTTCGTGTTGGAGCGAATTCTCCCAATTTATGACCAATCATACGATCTGTTATATAAATTGGTAAATGTTCCTGTCCATTATGGATAGCAATTGTATGACCAATCATTGTAGGTACAATCGTAGATGCACGGGACCATGTTATTATTATTTCTTTTTCCCTTTTAAGATTCAGATTATCAATTTTTTTTAATAAATCATCCGCTACAAAAGGACCTTTCTCTATTGAACGTGTCATTGTCAATAATCCTTTATTTTTGCTTTTTGCTTCTTACCCAACTCTTCGACGAAGAATAAAGGTATCGCTATATTTATTATTCTTTCGACTCCTTTCTCCAAGTGCGGAATGACCCCAAGGAGTTAATGGTTTTTTTCTACCAATAGGTACTTTTCCTTCTCCACCTCCATGTGGGTGATCTATAGGATTCATAACTACTCCCCTTACTTTTGGACGTTTACTTAACCAACGTTTTGATCCTGCTTTACCTATTCTTAGGTTGTTTGCGTCTATATTTCCCATTTGTCCAATTGTTGCTAGACTTTTCTGAGGAATTAGGCGAATTTCTCCCGAAGGTAATCTCAATGTGACTAACTGACCTTCTTTCGCAATAATTTTTGCAACGGTCCCAGCAGCTCTCACTAGTTGCCCACCTTTCCCAGGTGTTATTTCTATATTATGAATAGCTGTGCCTAATGGCATATTGGTTGAAGTAGACTTCGACTTTAAATACTCGGAACCTCTTCTCAAACTGTACAAGCTTTTTTCAAGGCATACAGCTTTCTGGATGTTTATAATAGAAATTTATAGTATTTCATCATTTTTCTTACATCCTTGGTTTCTTCCATCATCTGGCTTTTTCATTTAGCATCAGAAAGGATGACTTTATCTATTTACGTTTAATATTCAATATTTATATAACTTAGGGAGCATATATATTTCAGTTACATGAATTTTTTTATTCTTTTCTCAATTTATCTTTGACCTACAAATTGGGATAATTTAATAGATTTTACTATTAATTTGTCTTAATAAAATCATTACCTATTTCTAATTTTTTATGCCTTAATAAATTTCCCATATTATAATATCCCTGAAGTTTCAAATTCTCTATAAGAAAATGGAACTTTATCACTTGCTATTTAGCCTTTCTAGTTTCCTCCAAGGTTTTTTCAATTCAAATTAGTGAGGAATTTCTAAGTTTTCAACTTAGTCGGTTATTTCCGTTTACGTCAATAAATAATTCAAACCGCACTCAAAGGTAGGGTGTTTCCGATTGAAATGGGTGATTTTGCACCGGAAATAATAGTATCTCCTATTTTAATACCACGAGGATACAAAATGTATCTTTTTTCACCATCTTCGTAATTGGTGAGACAAATATAGGAATTACGATTAGGATCATATTCAATTGTTTTTATTTTTCCGGATATATTTTCTTTATTTCGTCGAAAGTCAATTATTCGATAAAGACGTTTGTGACCTCCACCTCTGTGTTGACTAGTTATTATCCCCCTGTTATTTCGACCTTGTTTTAAATGTTTCCTATA